TTAGCCGTCTATAGAATTAGCTTCAACAGCAGCTAGATCCAGAGGGAAGTTGTGAGCGTTACGCTCGTGCATAACTTCCATACCAAGGTTAGCACGATTAATGATATCGGCCCAAGTGTTAATTACACGACCTTGACTGTCAACAACAGATTGGTTGAAATTGAATCCATTTAAGTTGAAAGCCATAGTGCTGATGCCCAAAGCAGTAAACCAGATACCTACTACTGGCCAAGCAGCTAAAAAGAAATGTAGAGAACGGGAGTTGTTGAAACTAGCATATTGGAAGATCAATCGGCCGAAATAACCGTGAGCAGCTACAATATTGTAGGTTTCTTCTTCCTGACCAAATTTGTAACCTGCATTAGCAGACTCATTTTCGGTAGTTTCCCTGATCAAACTCGAAGTTACCAAGGAACCATGCATAGCACTAAATAGAGAGCCGCCGAATACGCCAGCTACACCTAACATGTGAAATGGATGCATAAGAATATTGTGTTCAGCCTGGAATACAATCATGAAATTGAAAGTACCAGAGATTCCTAGAGGCATACCATCAGAGAAACTTCCTTGACCAATAGGGTAAATCAAGAAAACAGCAGTAGCTGCTGCTACTGGAGCTGAATATGCAACAGCAATCCAAGGACGCATACCTAGACGGAAGCTAAGCTCCCACTCACGACCCATATAGCAAGCTACACCAAGTAGGAAGTGTAGAACGATTAGCTCATAGGGACCACCGTTGTATAGCCATTCATCAACAGAAGCTGCTTCCCAGATCGGATAGAAATGCAGACCAATGGCTGCAGAGGTAGGAATAATAGCACCGGAAATAATATTGTTTCCATAAAGAAGAGAACCGGAAACAGGTTCACGAATACCATCAATATCTACTGGAGGAGCTGCAATGAAAGCGATAATGAATACAGAGGTTGCAGTCAATAGGGTAGGAATCATCAAGACACCGAACCATCCAATGTAAAGACGGTTTTCAGTGCTAGTGATCCAATCGCAAAAACGATTCCATAGGCTTGCGCTTTCGCGTCTTTCTAAAATTGCGGTCATGGTTATAACTTGGTTTATTTAATCATTAGAAGCTCCCAAGCATACACATAAGGCTTGTTATTCAACAGTATAATATGATTCATATCTGTATGTCAACCAATATTTATTTATTTTGACATCTTTATGAATACTATAGAAATTCATGGTATCTTCCTCCATAAACTATATGCACATATATTGAAATACTTTTCAATAGTATAATATCCGTAGGTCTTAATACCGGTATTAATGCGCTCTATGAGCATTCCTTCTTTCTTTATGATTCAAGGTAAATAAATAATAGTATTTATTACCTTGAAGTTAAATGTAATTGGAGAAAACTGGCTAATAAAGACCTTATCATTTCTCAGGATGATTCCCGAATAGTGGGATGCTGCCTTTCTTGCTTATTAAGAACAATGGATAACATGAATTGGATTGGATCATAAGTCAAAATAGCTTTAGGTACTAGATTCTAGTACTCTGGGTTGCCCGGGACTTGAACCCGGAGCTCATCGGATGGAGTGGATTATCCGCTCTTTTTATAAGAGCAAGAAATCTCTCCCCAAACCGTGCTTGCAATTTTCATTGCACACGGCTTTCTCCATGTAGTAATTTAGTAATCATTTGGTGGGATTTCCGGGTGGAAAAGAGCTATAGGATCATAAATTGATCTTGGCAATTGCTCAATAAGCATTTCATTGGTCAAATCAGTTTTCTATTTGTTTATTCTGCATCTTTTGCCAGAAATTAGCCAGGGGATTTATCTGGCTAATTTCTGAATTCCAAATTCGTTCTCTCTGTGAACGAGTTTTTGAAAAGGACGAAGAAATGAATTTTTCTTTTGAAAACGATTTTGTAAAGAGTTCCGAACCTAATTGTTCCCGAACTACACGTATCGTACTTTTATGTTTACAGGCCAAGGTTTTAGCACATGAAAGTAGAAGTATATACTTTATATGATATAAACCATCTTGATTGATTGATCCACTGTAGTAATGAAAAAGATTTATCCAAATTCGATCGAATCGATCGAGGATATCATCATCTGATAGACTGGCCCAAGACAATTTACTAATTGGCCACCCTGAGATGTCACAAAATTTTTCTTTAGCCAAAAAGAAAAGAATTGATCTAATCGGAGCTATTGGGTTTAATTCATTGGTAATGAGATCGGTAATGAATAAATCATCTAGCATTTTGGCCCTAACCACGAGAGGTTTCATTTTAACATGCAGAAAATAACCTAAAAAAGAAAAAGAAGTCTTGGATAATTCAAGACTGCATATCCTATACGGTTGAAACCAAAGATGAAAATAGTATTGCCAAAAATGAAACAGATGATATCTACATTTTTTCACTTGAAGGTGCGTACCCTTTAGAGCCATAAGGGATCTTTCTCCATATCTCACATAATGGATGTGAGAATCCTTCAACAACCAGATCTTTTTTGAAGAAATTTTATGGGGAAATAGAACAATATCTTTGATCTTTTTATCAAAATGAGTTCGATCGGGAAAAGATCCATATAACAACGATTGTGAATTAAAAAATCGTTTAATAAGAGGAATTAAGAACGATTCGCATTCATACACATAAGAATTCCAAAGGAACAGGGAGAACCTCGTATTTTCTCTCTGTGTAATCAGAGCTTTCTGCAAATTTTCTCGACTAAAACTATTTTTCCACTCATGGAGAATGGATCGTAATAAATGCAAAGAAGGAGCATCTCGAATCCAGCGACGAAAAATTCGAACCAAAATTTCCGGATGAATTGAGTAGGGCACTCGTATATCTGATATATAATTGGAATGCGGTAACTTATCCTCCATAAGAGGAAATAGGCAATGGATGGATCGGAGACTATTCCATCCATTCATTCCTTCTATGAAATGTTTTGATCGCATTGCGAACGAAACTTCCAAGACAATTGTAAAACCTTCTAGTATCGATTTAGAAGAAAAATTATTATTGCATTCAATCAATTTATTTGGATCGGAATTCCCGAATAAACTAATGGAATTAGTTTGTTTACGTATCCGACGAATTGAACGTTTTACAGTTAGGAAACTCAAAAAATTAGAAACTAAAATTTCCGTTGGTTCGGAGGAACCAGATCTATCTAAATGATGATCATGAGCAATTGCGTAAAGATCTTCCCGGAAAAAAAGCGGATATAAAAAGAATTGTTGCCAAGATTTATGTTTGTTTTCATTTCTTTGGAATTCACCCATTTTTAAAAAACCCCCGGACCCAAGAATAACCTCTTGGATTATTAAATGATACATGGTGCGATCTAGTTGGGACATAATAGAAAATATCCATCTGATAATTTTCTTCACATAGATCTTCATTCGTCATGAGGAAGAACGAAAATCTTTTATTTTGGCGGTCCGATCGCTCTCCTGACTCATGGAATACAATTAACCTGGTCAGTACACTATTTCTCTTACACATTTTTCTTCGAGTACTTAGGACTCATTGTGGATGTACAAACCCTGATTTACTACAGGGAAAACTTCCTTTATCGGTTACTAAAAGGCTCTTAACTTCCGATTAGTAAAGGGAATTCCTCGTTGAAATGAGGAACAGAAGCTCGTTCTTCTGGTTTTACTTATGATTCAAGCCATCCAGCTTTATCCATTGACTCACTTGACTTAATCACTCGCACTCTCAATTTATTTGATCTTATTTCAAAATTAATCCATTTTTTTTTTTCAAATTATGCATACATGTAAATAATATGCATTTACATGCATGCATAATTTATTGGATAAAATCCGCTTCTGATCAAAAAAGAAAGTCGAGATTCTTAGAACGACATGCTGCTTTTTCCATTTTATTTACTTTTCAGGATCAGTCGTAGCCTTACTAATTTTACCGATGGTATAGACGAATTGAGTAGTTCATCCGAATGTGTAAAAGACCATAGTCGCACTTAAAAGCCGAGTACTCTACCATTGAGTTAGCAACCCTTATTTGGAGAGATACAGTCGAAGTGGAATACGCAGTTACTTTAATCAATATTTTCAAAATTGTTCTGATTGAACGACAGAAATAGAACCTTTAAAAAAAGAAATCATCAAGGGATATATAATTGAACTTTACCATTTCTGAATCAAATCAAGTGATCTTTCCGGATCAGTCTGATCCGTTAAACAAATTCACCATAAAAAAAAAATGGTGGAGATACTCACTTTTATTATATTAAAACAATATGCTATTGTCAATCCCAAAATGTTGGGATTGACTGTTGGATTGGCACTACAATAAGATGAAAAATTATTAGAAATAGAAAGAGAAGACCGTTAGGAATGGCAGTAAAAAAAGTTTTCTATTCATTAAAAATAATCAATTTTTTTAGTTTTTTATTTCCTCCATTCGGTTCGTTCTCGGTGGAACAGCTCTAATCTTTTTCATTTCCATACACGTTGAAAAAGATTCCTTATGTGCTTCTCTATATAAGATCGCAGGGCAAAAAAATACATGAAATGAACATATAATAAGAGAAATAAAAATGGATAATAAGAAAACAACCACGAAACAAAACGTGTATAATAAAAAAATCTTATATGATTGAAAGTTATTGATAAATTTATTGGACCTAAACGTAGACGCATTATTTATATCTCCTTCCCCCTTTTTTAAAAAATTTAAAGCACGTTTAAAACGATCAAGCCCTAAAAATACCATGAACAGTTTCTGTAGGTTGAGCTCCTAATTCGAGAAAATGAACAATAGCACTATAAATTAAACGAGTTTCATTCTTATTCATTGGATTATAAAAACTCAATTCCTGAAGAGCTCTTCCTTCGCTTCGAGACTTAACGTCAATTGCAACAATTCGATAGGTAGCTCGTTGGGATAGATAAACAACGATACCTCCTTCTACCCCCCCCCTGGAAAACGTATATGAAGGTTTATCTTCATACGGCTCGAGTAATTGAAATAATTGTTTAATTAGGATTAGGCTCTCCCTAATTATAGTATAGAACAAATAGATAATATTAGATATCTTATTCCTTTTAATTATTAAAAAGGAGAATGACAGATTCAATCTGTATTCTTAGCTCAAGTATGCTTGAGTTATCTTAAAAAAGAAGATAATATTACTAATATAGTGGAATATTTCTTTCCACACTTGCCGTCTTTCATCTATTTTTTCTCTACGTTTTATGTTAGATAATATCTCAATCCATTATATGGATCAAATCGTTTGATCGGAAATAGAATTTTCTTGTTCTGAGATCAATTTTTCTGAATCATTAGGTCCAAGCTTTACTCTGGTGGTTCTCGTCCTTACGGAATGATAGCAACATACATTCCGCTATTTTCCACGTTGAGCAATAGGAACGTTTGATCCTTGTAGAGTTGGATAAAGTTTTCTCAAAATCTTTCCGAGTTATTCTAATTCACTATTTATTTTTTTTAAGCTCGATGTAAACTTACAAAGTGGTTATAGCTCGTTGATTTAATTTACATTAACCCTAGATTCTGCCCCTAATTGAAAAATAAATTGATACCTGGTCTATTAAACATATCTTTTTAAAGAGATAAATGTTGAGCTAAGAGCATCTTCGAATCAAAATAGCGGATGCCATAATCCACAGAACTAATCATGTCGTTCAAGTTGCACGTTGCTTTCTACCACATGCTTTTAGACGAATTTTTATCATAAGGTAGACCTCTGATCTGATACAAAATGGATATGTAATTATGAATATCCATTAACTCAATTTATATAATACATTTTGAATAATGATATATATATATATATATATATATTAATTGCTCTAGTTAGCTAGGTATTCAACGCTTCTTTAGCTGCGTACATTACTTCGACAGTAATGGTTTCAATCCCCTTTTGTCGTGCAAATTTCTCAGTATTTCTTTCTACCTTTTCTCTGGCAAAACGAGGAATTTTACTTAATTCTAGTCGACTTTCAGGATTCCAAATTAGGCCTATATCCGTAGACAATGATTTGGATATTATTTCTTTAGTATCATGACCACCAAAAATATCTAGAAGATGGTCCTCCATACCCAGAGCAAATGAGTTATAAACTAGATCAGCTATTTGATTAGTACCTTCGTAACCTAGAAAGGGTCGGTATCCCAGGGGAAAGTTTTGTATATGAACTGGTGCAGAAATAACTCCACAAGGAATATCAAGACGTTTACCAATATGACGTTCCATTTGAGTACCAAATATTGCAGATGGTTCCATGTGAGCGATCATATCTCCTACCTCAGCATGATCATCTGTGATCAGTATTTCATCGCAGAAACCTTGAATTTGCTCTTTGAACCATTCCGCATCATGTTTGCAATAAGTACCTGCACAACTCACACGAATCCCCATTTCTCGAACAAGTATTTTAGTGATTGAAGCAGCGTGCGTTGTATCACCAAAAACAACTGTTTCTTTGCCCGTCAAATTTTGACAATCAATAGATCTTGAAAACCAAGCAGCTTGGGAAACAAATCGAGTCTGTCCGTCGATATAAGGTTCATAATCCACTCTTTTACTCGATGAACTAAGAGCCAAGGTATTCACATTTTTTTGAATCTGGCGGATCCACTCCGCCATATCTACAGCTCCCATGGGAGCTGTAGATATGTAAGGCATCCCATATTCTTTATTTAAATACATTGCTGTCATCAAGCCCACTTCACGATAAGGAATTAAATTGAACCAAGCTTTTGGTAAATTTTTAAGATCTTCTACAGATCCTCCTTCAGGAATTATTTGATTAATTTCGATGTCCAAATCTCGTAATAAACGTCTTAACTCACGACAATCGTGTTGATTATGAAAACCCAATGTAAAAATTCCAATTATATTGACAGAAGGCGCATCAGTTACAAATTGATCCCATTTTTCTTGTCTATGACATCTATCTAAATAATATCGAACCACCTGTTCTAAAGTTCTATCCGCTGCTTGAATTTCATTTACTTGATAATGATCAACATCTGCAAAAATTACGTCGGAATCAGAAATTATGGATGCTCTATTCACAAAGTTCTGTAAATCTTCTTGCAAAATACTAGAGGTGCATGTAGGTGTCAATATGATAAGATCAGGATGTTCCTCTTTATCTTTCCGGAGAATATTATCCACAACTCTTTCTTGAGATCCACGTGCTAGTACGTGACGATCTACTATGCTAGCAGTTGCAGCAGTAAAATCTCTTTCGCGTTCTAACATAGAACGCATTACATTGAAATAATCATCTCCTAGAGGAGCGTGCATAATGGCATGCACATTTTTGAAAGAACTAGCTACTCGTAGGGTTCCAATATGAGCAGGACCAGCATACATCCAATAGGCTAATTTCATAAATTAGACTTTATCTCTATCTCAATTTGATCTGTATTCCCATCGTACACCACAAAAATATCCCTTTCTATATTTAGATCTTATTGAAATCATATTTCCGTTCTATAAGTATAGTCTATGAAAGGATGAGAAATCAAAAAGAATTTTTTTCTTCTTATTTATTTTTTCAATAATACTATTCCACCTGGGACGGAAGGATTCGAACCTTCGCAATAACAGGACCAAAACCTGCTGCCTTACCGCTTGGCCACGCCCCATTGTTGATTTATTTTAATCAATTAATATCAATTGACGCAATGTTTCATTTTAATCTGAATTGCATTATTCTAATTCGATTCGCTATAATTCTAGCGATTTCGAAGAGATCTTTTAATTTCAACCAATAAGTATGTGACTACATACTGCATGCATATGAGCCTGCTTAGCTCAGAGGTTAGAGCGTCGCACTTGTAATGCGATGGTCATCGGTTCGATCCCGATAGCTGGCTCGTTTTTATTCTTTTCATTTCTTCCATTATCAACGCTAAAATCTATGAAATAAGGAAAAGACTCTTCCATTTCTGATCGCCGGTCCGCCGGGTCTGTCCTGGCATAATCCGTTTCAACTAGAAACGAAATGAATGATTGAAACATATCTTTTTTTCTCTCTACAATAGAAACAAAATTGAAAAATATCTCTATATAAAATCATTCCAATATTCGTACTGTTTATATTATTCCTCTTTCCAACATTATTTGTTCATTTCTTGAAATAAGGAGTTTTTTATGTCTCGTTATCGCGGACCTCGTTTAAAAATAATAAATCGTCTCAAAACTTTACCAGGACTAAGTAAGAAAACACCCAATAGAACGGAACAGCCTAGTAAAAAAAAACATTCTAAACCTCCTAAACCTTCTAAATATCCTGTCCGTCTAAAAGAAAAACAAAGATTACGTTTTCATTATGGACTTACAGAGCGCCAATTACTTCAATATGTTCGTATTGCTAGAAGAGCCAAGGGATCAACAGGTCAGGTTCTATTGCAATTACTTGAAATGCGCTTGGATAATATCCTTTTTCGATTGGGTATGGCGCTTACCATTCCTGAAGCCAGACAATTAGTCAACCATAGGCATATCTTGGTCAATGATCGTATAGTAGATATACCAAGTTATCGTTGCAAACCCCAAGATTTTATATCTATAAAGGATAAACAAAGGTTAAGAGATAGAATTAATAACAATATAGATATTTTTCAGAAGGATAAGATGAGGGTGCCACCCCATTTAAATCGTATTAAAAAAAAGTCACAATATAGTGGATTAGTTAAAAAAATAATAGATAATAACCGTATCGGTTTAAAGATTAATGAATTATTGGTCGTAGAATACTATTCCCGTCGAGTTTAAATTGGGAATGAAAAGAAAGGATTTCTGCACATCTGTCCCTCTGTATGTTACATGACAATGTCATTGTCAATAACACATTGATTGACGAATTTTTTTGAATATTTATTATTTTCCTTTGCCATACCTTTACTCTTTTTATTTTCTCTATCCCGAAATAGAAGGATATTGCGGGAGGATGAAAGCATCTTATTGGGTTTAGATTCATGAGAAAACGATGCAAAAAAGACTAAGGCGAATATACGGAAAGAGAGGGATTCGAACCCTCGGTAAACAGAAGCCTACATAGCAGTTCCAATGCTACGCCTTGAACCGCTCAGCCATCTTTCCTATACGATCTCTTCATTTGTCGACAAAATGAAAAGAACAAGTTTTATTATATGATAACTTACTTTTGGATAAGTAAAGTATTTATGAAATCTGGCATAAAGACAAAAGAGTATTTTACCACACTCCTTCTTTTCTTCTTATTTCAAGATATTTTATTTTTCTCAATCTAATCTGATTATTTTAGATTATTCGGGGTTTTATTGCCGATCCAATTGTGAAATTAAGCCAGATCTATTGATCCAAAATGATCCTATATATATTATGAATCATTTTTCGGTAAGAATGAATGGTACAAATTATATAATAATGACTATACTCAACATATTCTATGTTTTAGAATAAGTATGAACACACACGATCCTGATTTTATCAAAAAGCAGGAAATTGACTCTTCACCAATTTACCGTTTACTTGCTCGTTTGATCCTTGGGATCATGAGCAAACGAGTGCGAGATTTCTTTAATTTGCATATATAGATATAAACATTGTCTAAAATTCAATTTATTGTTCATCAATAAATTGAATGAACTCTTTCAAATATTCCCAATTTTTCTTTATTTAGAAAAAATGATAATGTTTACATATTTGCGATCGTAAGGAAATCCATTTATTATACTATTGTGCATTGGAAAATAATTTTGTTCATGGAATCATTTCCGTATGGGGAATAAAAAAAATTATCAAATTTATAATTGACTATGCCTAGATCTCAGAGAAATGACAATTTTATCGACAAGACTTTCACAATTGTAGCGGATATATTATTGCAGATAATCCCAATGGCTTCAGGGGAGAAAAAGGCATTTACCTATTACAGAGATGGTGTGATTTGCTATTTTTTTCTTTCTTCTTTTTCTCGCTTCGTAGAATGGCGGAATATTGATTAAGTTAAGTTAAACAAAACTTACGCTTAGTGAAGGTGAGTTTTAGAAATAGAACAATTCTTTCTGTCGTGTATCCCCGATTTATGCAGCCTTAGATGCTTTGATCTTCTGAGATTCTAGTATTAAGCGAAAGGTTATATCTATTACATAGATGTTAATGGTCAAATCTATATGATAGGTATGCATAGGGGAAAAAGCACTACGCGTTAAAATCGACAACACAAATGCTTCGTTATAATACACAGAACCTTTTTAATGAAGGGCTAGTTAGAATGGTTGAGGCAACAAACATCCATCTCGTTTGTATTTCGGATACCGCTAGAACCATCGGAGACTGTTGAAGTGAATAATCCCCGTAAAATACAGTGCGTTAAGAACAAAGAAATTGGTAGAGGTTATGTTTATAGTGCTAAGCTAAAATACTTGGTATTTAGAAAAAAAATCTTTGCAAGAAGGATAGCTAGAGATTCATCGGAAATACACTAGTTCCTGTTAATTCATAATATAGGAAAATCTTTTTTTGTCCATTTAATGGATTACTTCCTTTATTCTGTAAAAAAAGGAGGAGCCGTATGAGGTGAAATTCTCATGTACGGTTTTGAAGCGGAGATCATTTCAATTGAATGAACGACCGTAACGAATGTCAGCTCAATCCGAAGGGGAATATGCGGAAGCTTTACAAAATTATTATGAAGCCATGCGACTGGAAATTGACCCCTATGACCGAAGTTATATATTATATAATATAGGTCTTATCCACACGAGTAATGGGGAACATACTAAGGCTTTGGAATATTATTTCCAGGCATTAGAACGAAACCCGTCTTTACCACAAGCTCTTAATAATACGGCCTTGATCTGTCATTACGTGCGGCTATCTGTACTATAGAATGAATTCGTTTAGAACTACGGAAAAGAAAAAAACGAGGCTTTCTACATATGCACCGTCCAAAACAACGGTTTTTTATCAGCTGTAGTCAAAAGAATATCCCTCATAGGAGCCCAAATATGAATCGGTAAATATAGCCTGGATAGTCCATGGATAAAATAAAATCAATTCAATTGATGGAGAAAGCACCATAAAGATCAATTATTGAAAGTTCGGGCTGATACGATCAAATCTGCTCATGGGCAAAAAGAAGGAATCAATTTATGTAATAGAGTTGATTTACTAGGCTATTGAGCAGCGGTGTAGCATCGGATCCTAAAGACGTGAAGTACTTTCCTACCAGGAAAGTATTCTTCAAAATTTCTATACAGAACATAGATAGTTACCTCTTAAAAAGATTTTTATCTGGATAATCTGAAGTAGATCTCTTTATTTCTAATACTTCATCTTTTTTAGGGTGGGAGAAAGGAGAAAACCTGATCATTTATCGAAAGTGAAGTTTGAAACTCATGTCATTGACCCATTCTGTTCTTTCGGTTAACCTGAACGTATTTCTTCTATTTTGGAAGTTTGGGTAAAGGACTAAAGAATAGTTAATTGAGCCGTATGAGGTAGGAAACTCTCAAGTACGGTTCTAAGGGAAGAAAACTTTTAGAAGTTGATCTATCCCGACCGAGGAGAACAGGCCATTCAACAGGGAGATCCTGAAATTGCGGAAGCTTGGTTTGATCAAGCTGCTGAGTATTGGAAACAAGCTATAGCGCTTGCTCCAAGCAATTATATCGAAGCACAAAATCGGTTAAAGATTACAGGACGTTTTGGAGAATGAAAATGTCTCGATTACTATACTCCGAAATCGTCAAGATTATGAAATTTATCCAGACAGGATAAATCCATTTTTCATACTATTCGAGCAAATTAGCTTCTCTTATTGCATTGTCATTATAAAAAAATATGTTTAAAATAAAAAACAGAATACTTTCTATGGATCGTTAATGAAAAAAAATCTTTTCTCTATGGGTAAATCCCGTCCAGAGATATAATTTATTAAAGATTCATTAATAATTTATCAATTCAAAGTTCTTTTGAATTATAAAAGTGAACATATGGGTCCAGAGATATGGATAAATAAATCTGGATATGAAGATAATGATTGTATTAATATTGATATCTTTTTTTACCACTGGACGGGAAAAACGTTTTATATCTCGTAACGGTCCATTAAGCACCTATTAGATATGTCATAATAAATATGAACACCTGTCTCAAATCGACTTCCCTATCATAGTCACTCTAGTTTTGAACTGGGAAATAAAGAGAGGAACGAGTTGAGAATATATCTTTTTTCTTTTTTTTTTTTTTTATTCGGCGGGTTTTTTCTCATGTCTCGTCTGGAAAGAGGAGAACTCAATGACCATTCGTTCACCGGAACCAGAAGTAAAGATCATAGTGGATAGGGATCCTGTTAAAACCTCTTTTGAAAAATGGGCTAAACCCGGTCATTTCTCAAAGACACTAGCCAAGGGACCTAATACTACCACCTGGATCTGGAACCTACATGCTGATGCTCACGATTTTGATAGCCATACCAATAATTTGGAAGAGATCTCCCGCAAAGTATTTAGTGCTCATTTTGGTCAATTAGCGATAATATTTATTTGGCTAAGTGGGATGTACTTTCACGGCGCTCGCTTCTCCAATTATGAAGCATGGCTAGGCGATCCTACTCACATTAAACCCAGTGCTCAGGTAGTTTGGCCGATAGTAGGCCAAGAAATTTTGAATGGAGATGTGGGTGGAGGTTTTCGAGGAATACAAATAACCTCTGGGTTCTTCCAGATTTGGCGAGCATCCGGAATAACTAGTGAATTGCAACTTTACTGTACCGCAATTGGTGCATTGATCTTTGCAGCGTTAATGCTTTTTGCTGGTTGGTTCCATTATCACAAAGCTGCTCCAAAATTGACTTGGTTCCAAGATGTAGAATCCATGTTGAACCACCATTTAGCAGGGTTACTAGGACTTGGCTCTCTATCTTGGGCAGGACACCAAATACACGTTTCTTTACCTATTAATCAACTCTTAGATGCTGGAGTGGACCCTAAAGAGATACCACTTCCTCATGAGTTTATTTTAAATCGTGAGCTTTTAGCTCAACTTTATCCCAGTTTCGCTAAGGGATTGACCCCATTTTTCACCCTGAATTGGTCGGAATATTCAGATTTTTTGACTTTTCGTGGAGGACTCAACCCAGTAACGGGGGGTCTGTGGCTTACCGATACTGCACACCACCATTTGGCTATTGCAGTTCTTTTTCTAATCGCTGGTCATATGTATAGAACCAATTGGGTTATTGGTCATAACCTCAAGGATATTTTGGAAGCTCATAAAGGTCCATTTACAGGGGAAGGACATAAAGGTCTTTACGAGATCTTAACTACTTCATGGCATGCTCAATTAGCTCTTAACCTAGCTATGTTAGGGTCTTTAACTATTGTCGTAGCTCACCATATGTATTCTATGCCTCCCTATCCATATCTAGCTACTGACTATGGTACCCAACTGTCTCTGTTCACGCACCATATGTGGATTGGTGGATTTCTCATAGTTGGCGCTGCTGCACATGCAGCTATTTTTATGGTAAGAGACTATGATCCGACTACTCAATACAACAATCTTTTAGACCGTGTTCTGAGACATCGTGATGCAATCGTATCACACCTCAACTGGGCATGTATTTTCTTAGGTTTCCATAGTTTTGGTCTATATATTCATAATGATACTATGAGTGCTTTAGGACGTCCTAAAGATATGTTTTCAGATACTGCTATACAATTACAACCTATCTTTGCTCAATGGATACAAAACACTCATGCTTTAGCACCCAGTTTGACAGCTCCTGATGCAACAGCAAGCACCAGCTTAACCTGGGGAGGTGGCGATTTGATAGCAGTAGGTGCCAAAGTGGCTTTGTTACCTATTCCATTAGGAACTGCGGATTTTTTAGTACACCATATTCATGCATTTACTATCCATGTGACTGTATTAATATTACTGAAAGGTGTTTTATTTGCTCGCAGTTCTCGTTTAATACCCGATAAAGCGAATCTTGGTTTTCGTTTTCCTTGCGATGGGCCTGGTAGAGGAGGAACATGTCAAGTATCTGCCTGGGATCATGTCTTCCTAGGATTATTCTGGATGTACAATGCAATTTCGGTAGTAATATTTCATTTTAGTTGGAAAATGCAGTCTGATGTTTGGGGTAGTATAAGTGATCAGGGAGTGGTCACTCATATTACAGGAGGAAACTTTGCACAGAGTTCAATTACAATTAACGGGTGGCTTCGTGACTTTCTATGGGCACAAGCTTCTCAAGTAATCCAATCTTACGGTTCCTCATTATCTGCCTATGGTCTTTTATTCTTAGGTGCTCATTTCGTTTGGGCCTTTAGTTTAATGTTCCTATTTAGTGGCCGTGGATATTGGCAAGAACTTATTGAATCTATTGTTTGGGCTCATAATAAATTAAAAGTTGCTCCTGCTATCCAGCCCAGAGCCTTGAGTATTGTCCAAGGACGTGCTGTAGGAGTAGCTCATTACCTTCTGGGTGGAATCGTCACAACATGGGCGTTCTTCCTAGCAAGAATTATTGCAGTAGGATAATGGCTAGGAGGATTTGAAAAGCATTATGGCATCAAGATTTCCAAAGTTCAGCCAAGGCTTGGCCCAGGACCCAACTACTCGTCGTATTTGGTTTGGTATTGCTACTGCACATGACTTTGAGAGTCATGATGATATTACCGAAGAGCGTCTTTATCAAAAGATTTTTGCTTCTCACTTTGGTCAGTTAGCTATAATCTTTCTGTGGACCTCTGGTAATTTGTTCCACGTAGCTTGGCAAGGCAATTTCGAAGCATGGGTCCGCGACCCCTTACATGTAAGACCTATTGCTCATGCAATTTGGGATCCTCATTTTGGTCAACCGGCCGTAGAAGCCTTTACCCGAGGAGGTGCCCCCGGTCCGGTGAATATTGCTTATTCCGGTGTTTATCAGTGGTGGTATACAATTGGCTTACGCACTAATGAAGATCTTTATACTGGAGCTCTTTTCTTGCTATTTCTTTCTGCTCTCTTTTTAACAGCAGGTTGGTTGCATCTACAACCTCAATGGAAACCAAGTGTTTCATGGTTTAAAAATGCCGAATCTCGTCTCAATCATCATTTGTCAGGACTTTTCGGAGTAAGTTCTTTGGCTTGGACGGGGCATTTAGTTCATGTCGCTATTCCTGAATCAAGAGGAGAGCACATAAGATGGGATAATTTTTTAGATGTATTACCGCATCCCGAAGGGTTGGAACCACTTTTTACAGGTCAGTGGAATCTTTATGCTCAAAATCCTGATTCCAGTAGTCATTTATTTGGTACTACTAAAGGGGCGGGAACTGCTATTCTAACTCTTCTCGGGGGATTTCACCCACAAACTCAAAGTTTGTGGCTAACTGATATCGCGCATCATCATTTAGCTATTGCATTTGTGTTTTTCATTGCTGGTCATATGTATAGAACCAACTTTGGGATTGGACACAGTATAAAAGATATTTTAGAAGCACATGTTCCTCCGAAAGGCTTATTAGGGCGCGGGCATAAGGGTCTTTACAACACAATCAATAATTCTCTTCACTTTCAATTAGGTCTTGCTCTAGCTTCTTTGGGAGTTGTTACTTCCTTGGTAGCTCAACACATGTATTCTTTACCTGCCTATGCATTCATAGCACAAGATTTTACTACCCAAGCTGCATTGTATACTCATCATCAATACATTGCCGGATTCATTATGACAGGGGCATTTGCTCATGGAGCTATATTTCTCATTAGAGATTATAATCCAGAACAGAATAAGGATAATGTATTGGCGAGAATGTTGGAGCATAAGGAAGCCATAATTTCTCATTTGAGTTGGGTTAGTTTATTCCTAGGTTTTCATACCTTGGGACTTTATGTTCATAACGATGTTATGCTCGCTTTTGGTACTCCAGAAAAGCAAATCTTGATTGAACCTATATTTGCTCAATGGATACAATCTGCTCATGGTAAGACCTTATATGGTTTTGATGTACTCTTATCTTCAGCAAATGATCCAGCATTCAATGCTGGCAAAAGCTTATGGTTACCCGGTTGGTTGAGTGCTATTAACGATAATACAAATTCACTGTTCTTAACAATTGGTCCCGGAGACTTTTTGGTTCATCATGCTATTGCTCTAGGTTTGCATACAACTACATTGATTTTAGTAAAAGGTGCTTTAGATGCGCGCGGTTCTAAGCTAATGCCTGATAAGAAAGATTTTGGTTATAGTTTTCCTTGCGATGGTCCAGGACGGGGCGGTACTTGCGATATTTCGGCCTGGGATGCTTTTTATTTAGCAGTTTTCTGGATGTTGAATACCATTGGATGGGTTACTTTCTATTGGCATTGGAAGCATATCACCTTATGGCAGGGAAATGTAGCTCAATTTAATGAGTCTTCCACTTATTTAATGGGATGGTTAAGAGATTATCTTTGGTTAAATTCTTCACAACTAATTAATGGATACAATCCTTTTGGTATGAACAGTTTATCTGTCTGGGCATGGATGTTCTTATTTGGGCATCTTGTTTGGGCTACTGGATTTATGTTTCTTATTTCTTGGCGTGGATATTGGCAAGAACTGATTGAAACTCTTGCATGGGCTCATGAACGCACACCTTTGGCTAATTTAGTTCGATGGAGGGATAAGCCGGTAGCTCTTTCCATTGTTCAAGCGCGATTAGTTGGATTAGCTCACTTTTCTGTAGGCTATATATTCACCTATGCAGCTTTCTTAATCGCCTCTACATCAGGCAAATTCGGTTAATTCTTTTTCATTTTATTCAAATATTTAGATTTTCTATCTAATCTCTATGCATAAAAAGAAAGAGTAATTCACGTAATACTTCTCCATCTCAAATTTGATCTATATTTTTATATAAACTAGCTGAATCATTATGGCAAGAAAAAGTCTCATTCAAAGAGAGAAAAAGAAACAAAGATTGGAAAGGAAATATAATTTGCTTCGCCAATCTTTGAAAAAAGAGATGAGCGAAGTCTCATCACTGGATGATAAATTGGAAATTTATAGAAAATTACAATCTCTACCGCGTAATAGTGCACCTACACGTCTTCGTCGACGTTGTTTGAAGACTGGAAGACCCAGAGCCAATTATAGAGACTTTGAATTATCCGGATATATAATCCGTGAAATGGCTCACGCATGTTTGTTGGCTGGGGTAACCAAATCGAGTTGGTAGGTTCAAAAAAAATTGCTGAAAGTTATTGTTATGCTATTCTCCCTCCCTATATAGGGAGGGAGAATAGCATACCCAAGGGATTGCTGAATGTACCCATTTTGGGGTATTATAACAAAGGTAATATAAAGGGATAGCGCGGAGTAGAGCAGTTTGGTAGCTCGCAAGGCTCATAACCTTGAAGTCACGGGTTCAAATCCCGTCTCCGCAAAGACACAATAAGTTATTTAATATCCAAAAAGGATGGTTCATCCCATTTATCTTGGCCTTATGTATAAAGAAGATAAAAATACGACTAAACGAATAACTAGTTCATAATTCTATTCTATACTACAGATGGGCGGGTAGCGGGAATCGAACCCGCATCTTCTCCTTGGCAAGGAGAAATTGTACCATTCAACCATACCCGCATTTGACTCGTTATATGGGTATAATAATATACCCATATATTACCATTCTATGTAGGTAAATTTTTCAATTTGAATAGACTGATCGATCAATTATCAATCATACTAATAAAAAAACCTCTCCCTTGAGCACTTTCATTACCTGGTTTTTTTCATTTATCGTAAATTCCCTTGTGAATAATTTACGATGCCCCCTAGAGAGGGGGAGAGGGAAATTTGAAACCCAAAAGATATTCTTTCATATCTTAAGATATGAAAGAATTTAGAATACCTACTAAAAAGACTGATCCAATCCATAATGATACGCCTGAAAATAGTACATTTTTGTTACTTGACCAACCATTAGGAGAGGCAAGTGCGACAGGTACACCAATCACTAGTAGAGTTGAAATTGCAATTAATGCAAACACAGACGATTGGAACGCAATAGTCATGGTTGTGATCTTAAAAAGTTTCCAACAGATTCAAAAGGCTATACCATTCGATCCCTATCCGGTCAATTTTGAGTAAAATGCACTACGGATTTTTATTTGATCATAAATAAATTGAAATTATCAAATTTTTCTTTTAGTATAAAAGAATCAATTTTCTTTTTATCATCATGATATATAGAGAGATATATCTATATATATAGATATAATAGCCCTATAGACAGATATTATCTGTCAGGATAAAATGAGTTATGCTAATTAGGGAGAGATGGCCGAGTGGTTGATGGCTCTGGTCTTGAAAACCAGTATAGTTCAAAAACTATCGAGGGTTCGAATCCCTCTCTCTCCTTTTGTTCGTCGAACAACTAAACCTAACTTACGAAAAATAAAAATCCTAGATAGAACTTAGTTCAGTACAAAAAAAATGCTCGGCTATAGAATATAGCCGAGCAACAAGGATTCAGCTGGAAGAATAATGGGAAAGGATATCACTATCCCACCTTTCAATAAATAATTTTTATCTCTGGTTTAATTAAGAGGGGTCATGGAAAGAACAGGTTCAAAATCACGATCAATTCCTTTCTCAAATCCTGCTGCAGCTGCACGAGCTCTTCCTGCATGCCACAAATGACCTACGAAAAAGAAAAATCCTAGAACAAAATGAGAGGTGGCTAACCAACTTCGAGGTGAGACATAATTGACCGCATTAATCTCGGTAGCTACACCACCCACAGAATTTAAAGAACCTAAAGGAGCATGAGTCATATATTCTGCTGAACGTCGTTCTTGCCAAGGTTGTATGTCTTTTTTCAGCTTACTCAGGTCCAAACCATTAGGACCTCTTAGAGGTTCCAACCAGGGAGCACGAAGATCCCAAAAACGCATCGTTTCCCCTCCAAAAATAATTTCTCCAGTAGGAGAACGCATAAGATATTTACCTAAACCAGTAGGCCCTTGGGCAGACCCCACACTAGCTCCAAGACGTTGGTCTCTAACTAGAAAAGTAAATGCTTGTGCTTGAGAGGCCTCTGGGCCGGTAGGTCCATAGAATTCACTGGGATAAGCTGTATTGTTAAACCAAACAAAACAACAAGCAATGAAACCAAAGACAGAGAGAGCCGCCAAACTATAGGATAAGTAAGCTTCTCCGGACCATACAAACGCGCGGCGAGCCCACGCAAAAGGTTTTGTTAAGATGTGCCAGATACCACCGAAGATACAAATGGAACCTAACCACACATGTCCTCCAATTAGATCTTCTAGATTGTCCACGCTAACAATCCATCCCTCCCCTCCAAAAGGGGATTTGAGTAAATAACCAAATATAGTACTTGGGTTAAGCGTAAGGTTCGTAATTTTTCTTACATCCCCACCGCCGGGAGCCCAAGTATCATATATGCCACCAAAATACAAAGCCTTAAACACTAGGAGAAAAGCACCAACACCTAGCAAGATTAGGTGAATACCTAAAATTGTGGTCATTTTGTTCCTATCTTTCCATACATAACCAAAAAATGGAAAAGATTCTTCTAAAGTTTCGGGTCCAATTAGTGCGTGATAAATACCACCGAAACCTAAAACTGCAGAAGAAATTAAGTGAAGTACCCCAGATACAAAATAGGGAAAAGTGTCCACGATTTCCCCACCAGGACCGACTCCCCATCCTAAAGTAGCTAGATGGGGAAGTAAAATCAATCCTTGTTCATACATAGGTTTTTCCGGTACAAAATGAGCCACTTCAAATAGATTCATTGCTCCAGCCCAGAATACAATTAATCCGGCATGAGCCACATGAGCCCCAAGTAATTTGCCTGACAAATTAATAAGTCGGGCATTACCAGCCCACCAAGCGAAACCAGTGGTTTCTTGGTCACGACCAGCTAAAGTTAGAGTTCCATTAAAGAGCGTTTCCACGGGGTAGAACCTCCTCAGGGAATATAAGGTTTTCATGAGGCTGATCCTGAGCCGCCATCCAAGCACGAATACCTTCGTTCAAAAGAATATTTTTTGTATAAAAAGTCTCAAATTCAGGATCTTCCGCTGCACGAATCTCCTGGGAAACAAAATCATAAGCACGTAAGTTTAGAGCTAGGCCAACTACTCCAATGGCACTCATCCATAAACCGGTCACCGGCACAAATAACATAAAGAAATGTAACCAACGTTTATTGGAAAAAGCAACCCCAAAAATTTGAGACCAGAAACGGTTCGCAGTGACCATAGAATAAGTCTCTTCGGCTTGAGTTGGGTTAAAAGCACGGAATGTATTTGCACCATCACCGTCTTCAAATAAAGTATTTTCCACGGTAGCACCGTGAATAGCACATAGAAGGGCAGCACCCAATACTCCGGCAACTCCCATCATATGAAATGGATTCAAGGTCCAATTATGAAAACCTTGAAAAAAGAGGATAAATCGGAAAATAGCTGCTACGCCGAAACTAGGCGCAAAAAACCAACCAGACTGGCCTAATGGATAAATCAAGAATACGGAAACAAAAACAGCAATCGGAGCAGAGAACGCAATTGCATTATAAGGTCGTAATTGTACAGATCGAGCAAGTTCAAATTGGCGTAGCATGAAGCCTATTAGACCAAAAGCACCATGAAGAGCAACGAAAGTCCATAGACCACCTAATTGACACCAACGAGTAAAATCTCCTTGTGCTTCAGGACCCCATAATAGCAGCAAAGAATGTGCTAAACTATTAGCAGGCGTAGAAACTGCAGCAGTTAAAAAATTACAACCTTCCAAATAGGAACTGGCCAATCCATGAGTATACCACGAAGTCACAAAAGTTGTACCCGTGAACCATCCGCCTAGCGCAAAATAAGCACAAGGAAAAAGCAATAGACCGGACCAACCCACAAAAACAAAACGGTCTCTGCGTAGCCAGTCATCCATAATATCAAATAAAGTTTGTTCCTCTTTGGAAGACTTTCCAAGGGCTATAGTCATAGTAATCCTCCTATTTAACTATTCCAACCTTTTCCGAGCACCCTATCTGATAGAATCAAAGGGTATACGCTGTTTTGTATATTTATGAACAATTTTTCATCCATCATCCCTTTCTTTCAATAAATCGGGTTTCGAAGATTCCTTATTGGCACAGATTTTATTCAGTTAAACCGAACTAATACAATATAAGTAAATGCATGATAATCCGAAGTTGTTTCTATTCCATTTTTTTCTTTTCCCAATCTTCTGAATGTAATAAATATCAACAGAATGCCGGAAAAGCAAGTTAGCTTTTTTTCCTCCCTGCTCTTCACTAGAGATTATTCACAATATCTATTCTATTGAATATTATTACGTCTTGAACCTTACTCATAGTAACATTTCTAAATACTTTATGAATCTCTATGTTTTTTACTACTACATTATTTCTACGAATAAATAGGAATAAATATTATTTATAGCTCGTAGAGCTAGAGGAAAGAACTCTATTCGTTCCTTTCCCTTTATTCAATTCATAAGTAAAAAAAGGGATACTATTGAAGTATAATGAAAAATCAACAGTTCCTTTGTTTACCATTTACCTTTTCTTATCTTTTTTGATATCTCAATTCCAATCTATTTTCCACCGGTAGAATGACCAAAGTAAAATGTCTAGTACATTAATATAAGAATAAGAATGTTTGGTACATCATAATCGAATTATGCTATTAAAGAGAAAAGGAAAATAATTCGATCTAGAATTTAGACTTACATATCCATTTTTTCGGAAAGAAAAAAATCATTCGACAGAATATCCAATTAACAACCAAATATGAAAATTTTGAATAATTTCAAGTGATTGAGAAAGCTTCACTTTCAAAATCTACCTTAATTTTCAATATCAGAATAACTGATATATTAATCAGTTAATGGGTTAGGTTCACTTACTTCTCATTTTTATTTACTTTATTTTAATGCGGAATAATTAAGAGAAAAAAGTAAGAATATTCTAGTAATTGAAATTTCAATTAAGTATTAATAATTTCAATTATTATTCTTGAATCAAAATCACGAAAGTGAGGTAGATTATGCCTAATCTTATACTATTCCTCGTCTTATTAGCAGCAAGATAAAGGAAATAAAAAGCTAGATCTAAAAAAAAATTCTACATTAGTTGTCCTCAATTCTATTACATGTTCTATTCCGTTATAACAAAAAAATCATCATGACAGGTATTTTTTTTTATTGCAGCTTTTTTGTCTTAATCAAATATTCAAAATGAACACTGGGCTTTATTGCAAGAGCCCTTTATCGGGCTTGAACCGATGACTTACGCCTTACCATGTATTCGTAGATATGAATAATCTAATGGGGTCTATATTATTAAATAGAATAAAAAAAAGAATAGAACTACATATATATAGTTCTATTGCTGATCCTGACAATACAAGAAGAATATTCAATAATGAATATGAAGAAAGATTCTTTTTATTGACAAATTCCTAGGGATTTGAATATTATGACAATAAGTAGGCCCCTATCGTCTAGTGGCCCAGGACATCTCTCTTTCAAGGAGGCAACGGGGATTCGATTTCCCCTAGGGGTACTAGGCTAGGAAAGTAATTATAATACCTAATTAGGTATTATAATTACTTCCCATTTTTTCCTGGGTCGATGCCCGAGTGGCTAATGGGGACGGACTGTAAATTCGTTGGCAATATGCCTACGCTGGTTCAAATCCAGCTCGGCCCAATACCAACTTGATCGATAGATTGAGATTGATATCAATCTATTGATCAAGTTGGTAAAAAAGGTAATTGGTTTTTGAATCCCGTATACTCGATATAGAAAGAATCGGAACGAACAGATACTTTCGGAAGATTTGAAAGAGAAACATTTTACAAAATGTTTTATCGACCTGGCACAGTTGAATTACTATGACTAATTAGTCAATAAACTGTACCTAGTGGGATTGTAGTTCAATTGGTTAGAGTACCGCCCTGTCAAGACGGAAGTTGCGGGTTCGAGCCCCGTCAGTCCCGATTCAATAAATTGAACAATTGTTTGAGCGATCCCTGCCCCAAACAAGAGCAAAAAAGGAAAAGAGAGTAGACTAGAATAGATTTGATGACTTTTTTTTCCACATTTTGAATGTGGATTATACCACCGAATTATCAGCATAGATCTGCAATCCTCTTTTATCCATACTGCGTATAGCTCTATGCTCTGCAGTCATCTCTCATATTTTTGTTTGCTCGGAAATAAATAAAAGATTTCAAATTTGCTAGTTCCCCGTTTTTCAGAAACGAAAATAACGTTTTTTAATGATTTCTAAAAAATAAAAAAAGATTCCAATTAATTATCATCAAATAAAGATTCAATTCTATTTCTTTTACTATTCAAAGAATTCTGCTCATTCCAGGGTCATGATCTTATCTTAGGATAAGATAATTTGGAGCTATTCATTTTATTCTTTTTAGCTCTCGGTAAAAACTACATTACAAGACGAATTAAGGTAAATAAGAGCACCAGTTAACGATTATCAGTAATCGTTAACTGGGTGCTCCCAAATATGCATAGGTACAAATACAGGTAGTGACAAGATTTGATCCAATATAATCAATTTTTTTGACTAGACCCCTTTTCAGTTCTTTTTCATGAAAAAACTATTTTCGGGATCATCGAAACCATATCTATATAGATAGGTCCTGTTCGTCTCTTGTACGATATAAGTAATATAATGAAAAAAAAGTAGGACTACGGGGCATATTTGCCCATTTTTTCCGTAAAACAGAGCAAAATCCATTTGGGGCAAAATAAAAAAGAAATAATTGATTGATTGAACTTATTAATATATTAGAAAAAAAGGAAAGCCTTTTTTTCTAATATATTAATAATTTTGGAAATCAAAATGAAATACCTACCCAGAATTAGCAAGCCAAAGTTTTTTTTACAACAATTTTTTTTATTTCAAAAATTGAATGGATATAATTTAATAAATAGAGGATGGCTCCTAATTAAAAAAGAAGCAACCATATTATGGCCAATTCTTCAAAAACATCTTCAGAACAGAAATTCATTATGTATTTATTGAGTGAATAACTCGGACGATTCACATCAACAACATCACTAGGACTTTGTACCCCCCCTTTTTTAGCTCCAGTTACCCCCAGTGATTTGTTCTCTAAAATAAGGTAAAAGCTTCCACACCTTTCTCACCCGAACAAAAGAATTCATTCTTGTTTTTCGTTTTATCTATTATTATATCCCCGTATTGCGAGGGGGATTTTTTCTAATGAAGGTAAGTTTTTAATTATTAGTTAGTCCTATTGAAATAAGAAATCAATCAGTATAATCCATCAGAGCAATCTTTATGATACTTTTCTGATCCTCGAATAGGAACAGGAAATTCGGATCGTTATTAACATCTAAATATTTCATTGAGACAAAGACTTAATTCATTAATCAAATTTAATTTGCATGTCTAATGTTATTTGTTACTAACGATAAAATTGAATTGAGTCAAACCTTGGAACTATACTAATAAGACGGTGGGATCGGTCCATTAGGGACCGGATTACTAAATCCGATATGAACAAGAGATAATAGTATGTTATACTAATTAATTTCTATTGAAGAATTCATTAAATCCGCTCAATTCCGTTTGATCCTATTGATGGAATTACTCCATGGATTCAGTCCATTTTTTTTTTTACAAAAAAATGAGATACTCTATGAGATCAAATCTCGAGTTATTGTAAAACGAAGGGAAAATCAATCATGGAAGTAAATAATCTCGCATTTATTGCTATTGCATTGTTCATTGGATTTCCTACTGCTTTTCTACTTATCATTTACGTAAAAACGGCGAGTCAAGCCGAAGTACAGTGATTACTGATCATCTAGAATTCATCTAGATCCTCAGTCAAAAAAAGTAATAGGGGTTAAGAATAGATATTTTTTTTGAGAAGAAGTAGTACGAAGGAAACGAAAAATTTTCCTTTCCTTTTTCTTTTGTACTACTTCTTCTACACAGATTTTGGATAAGTAGATCTAAATTATCATTTGTTTCGTGGGTACTTTTTTATCAATACCTGATAAAAAAAGCGAAACTAATCATAATCTCTTACATATCTCTGGAAAAAGGAACTTTATGTAGATAGAACATAGGTGTTATTCTGAATATAACCTACTTGCAAAAGTATTTTTTTTCTATTTATCAATTTTTTTTTATAATACGAATATGATAGAAAGCATTATTTACTAGTACATAGTAAAATACAAAATTGGAAATCGTAAAGGGGAAAAATTGATATGGAAAAGGGGTCTATGTATAGTTGGGACAGAGCAGCATAATAATGCTCCATATTCTTTAACAGATGCATAGTAAAGAATACTATGCTTAATAATATAAGTTCGCTATATATATTGAACTACTTCATATTTGATAAACATGAAGTAGAGTTGTATTCATAACATGAATATTCATTTTTATTTTGATCATATCATTGATGATTCAATATTACTAGATCATTAATGATAATACGTAATTCTCATTGTAAAATCATTTTTTATTTATTTTGAACAGACTGATTCAAAATAAAAAGACTATTAATTCTATTAAAGCCCACTTCTACCCCATACTACGAGTGAAAGAGAAAAAGTAAAAACTACCATTAGAGCAGCCCAAGCGATACCGACTATATCCATACGAATCCCTCTCTTTATAAAAAAGAATAATATCATTATTTATTCTTGATGATAATGGAACTAATAAGGATAGTGCAAAGTGGAAATCCTCCACCTTCCTATTCCGAAAGGATGAGTTGATAGTAGAGACTTCTCAAAATTGTTTCTTGGAACTAGTTACTCTCAACTACCTATAGGAGCAGACATTAACGATAAAATTGAATTTTATCTGCTCTATTAGCAATAGCACCTGAAGCTACACAAGTTGTTTCCAAAAGACATGGAGTACAAATGAAGACTTTTAAATTCCTTTAACTTTGTTTCCGCTACCAAGGCGACACCCAGATTTGAACTGGGGATCGAGGATTTGCAGTCCCCTGCCTTACCACTTGGCTATGTCGCCATCCCCAGATCTAGTTTAGATCTCTTCTTTTTCCTAAGGGAAAAGATATTTTCCTTTATCACTCGGATATGTTATGTAGGGTATTTCACTTCACGTATCCTTCTTTATCACTCGGATATGTGGTATAACCAATTTATAGTCCCCAGGTCTAATAGGGGGATTTTTACTTTCCAATAGGAAAAAGGGGTTGGTTTTCAATTTCCTATTGAAATGGAACCTATAATTTCTAATATAGGTCAGGGGTTTAGAGTTAGTTCCTCCCTTTAGTATAGGATAGGGATTTAGAGTACCCATTAATTATAGTATATTAAATCACATTTGTCAATAACTAGAGAATTAACAACTACAGAAAAATCCCCATCATATCTTTATGAAAAGATAATAGAAAAGGACCTCTTCTTTTTCTTCTATTTTTGGGATATAGTGAACAAAATATACATGTCAATTTTTTGTCGAATTTATTCGTATAGATCAATGAGGAATAAATATCGAAATATACAATATACTTGAATATATATATATATATATATATATATTATAATAGGAAACATTCAATGCGATTAGATAAAAATAAAGGAATATTTACAATTCCCGAATTTGGTAAAATACAACTTGAAGGATTTGATCGTTTTATCGATCAAGGCTTAATAGAAGAACTCAATAAGTTTTCAAAAATTGAAAGCCCAAATAAACAAATAAAATTTCTCCTTTTTGGGAATGAATATAAATTAACAGAACCTTCCATTAAAGAGAGAGATGCTGTATATATGTCTCTTACATATCACTGTCAATTATATGTACCAGCAAGATTGATTAAGAAAACTAAAACTCGTGAAAAGATAAAGAATCGGATGATTTTATATCTGGGAGATATTCCTTTAATGAATTCTAAAGGAACTTTTGTAATAAATGGAAATTACAGAGTCGTGGTCAATCAAATATTAAGAAGTCCCGGTATTTATTACACTTGGGAACGAAAACCGTCGGGAAACATTATCTATATTGGCACAATAATTTCAGATTGGGGAGGAAGATCAAGATTAGAGATGAAGAAAAAAACAAAAAAGATATGGATTCGTGTAAACAGAAAAAAAAAAATTTCTGTGTTACTTTTCTTATTGGCTATGGGTCTAAATTCCAAAGATATTTTCAACTATAAGAATATCTTAGCATTTTTCAAGTACTCGGAGGAGTATTATACATATTTCTATTGGTATGGCGGGAAGGAAGAAGCCATCTTGGAACTTTATAAAGAGCTCTACATAAGTGACGAGATAGAAAAAGAAAATTGTGAATTTTCCGAGTTTATATATGAAAAAGTAAGAGCATTTTTTCGAATCAAATGTGCATTAGGAAAGATTGGTCGACGAAATCCGAATAAAAAACTAAGTCTTGATATACCCGAGAACGAGATTTTTTCATTACCGCACGATGTATTGGCTGCTGTGGATTACCTCATCAAAGTGCGATTTGGAACGGGTACACCCGATGATATAGATCACCTACAAAATCGATATATTCGTTCTGTAGCAGATTTATTACAAGAGCAATTACGATTCGCCCTAATTGATTTCAGAGAAGCAATTGAAAAAACTATATTATCTGCATCAACCAATCCTAAAAAGAGAATAACTAATAAATTGGAAACGTTAATTCCATTAACGGAAACTTTTCAAGATTTTTTTGGTTTACACCCTTTATCACAATTTTTGGATCAAACTAATCCATTGGCAGAAATAGTTCATAGTCGAAAAGTGAGCTCTTTGGGCCCTGGAGGATTGACAAGTCGAACGTCTACTTTTCGTACACGGGATATTCATCCTAGTCATTATGGACGTATTTGTCCAATTACGACATCCGAAGGAATAAATGTTGGGCTTATTGGATCGTTATCTATTTATGCAACGCTTGGTCATTACGGCTCTTTACAAAGTCCATTCCATAGGCTATCTGAGACATCGAACGAAGAACATATGGTTTATCTATTACCGGGAGAAGATGAATACTATCGGATAGCTACAGGAAATTCTCTGGCATTAAATCAAGGGGTTCCAGAGGAACAATTTACTCCAGCTCGATTTCAACAAGAATTTTTATTTTTTGCATGGGACCAAATTCATTTCAGAAGTATTTTTCCTTCGCAATATTTTTCCGTTGGAGTTTGCCTGATTCCTTTTATCGAGCATAATGATGCGAATCGTGCTTTAATGGGTTCTAATATGCAGCGTCAAGCAGTTCCACTTGTTCAACCTGAGAAGTGTATTGTCGGAACTGGATTGGAGGGTCAAGCAGCTCTAGATTCAGGAAGTGTGGCTATAGCCAAGCAAGGGGGAAAAATAAAGTATATTGATGGTGAAAATATCACCATAACTTCATCTGTTGCTCGAGACAATATAGAAACAGAATTGATTCTATATCAACGTTCTAATAGTGATACTTGTATGCATCAAAAACCCCGAGTTCGCCAAGGGGAGTATGTAAAGAGGGGACAAATTATAGCAGACAGTGCAGCTACAGCAGGAGGAGAACTTTCTTTGGGAAAAAACATCTTAGTGGCCTATATGCCATGGGAAGGATACAATTTTGAAGATGCAATACTTATTAGTGAACGTCTGGTATATCAAGACATTTTTACTTCTTTCCAGATCGTAAGATACGAAATTGGAGTTTATTTTACGAACCAGGGCCCTGAAGTAATAACTAGAGAAATACCTCATTTAGATGCTTACTTACTTCGTCATCTGGACGAAAACGGCCTTGTAATGATAGGATCTTGGATAGAAACAGGTGATGTATTAGTAGGTAAATTGATACTGGAAGCAGAAGAAGACTCACTATTAAATACTCCAGAAGGAAAATTATTACAAGCTTTATTTGATATTAAGGCACCTACTGGAAAAGAAAATTGTTTTAGAGTCCCTAAAGGTGTAAAAGGTCGAGTTATCGATGTGAGATGCTTTCAGGAGTTCGAGGAAGACGATTATCTCGGCGATATTGTAGAAAAAGTTCATGTATATATTTTACAAAAACGTAAAATACAAGTGGGTGATAAAGTAGCTGGAAGGCATGGTAATAAAGGTATTATTTCAAAAATTTTGCCCAGGCAAGATATGCCTTATTTACAGAATGGCACACCAGTGGACATGGTATTAAATCCATTAGGGGTACCTTCACGAATGAATGTAGGACAGATCTTTGAATGTTTGCTTGGTTTAGCAGGAAAACTCATGAACAAACATTATAGACTAGCACCTTTTGACGAAAGGTACGAGCGAGAAGCTTCTAGAAAACTAGTGTTCTCTGAGCTTTATAAAGCTAGCGAGCAAACAGCTAATCCATGGGTATTTGAACCTGATCATCCTGGAAAACATAGATTAATTGATGGAAGAACAGGAAAGGTGTTTGAACAACCTGTTACAATAGGAATAGCTTATATATCGAAATTGTGCCATCAAGTTGATGACAAAATTCATGCACGTTCCAGTGGACCTTATACACTGGTTACACAACAACCTCTAAAAGGAAAATCCCACCGAGGAGGGCAACGAGTAGGAGAAATGGAAGTTTGGGCTCTACAAGGTTTTGGTGTTGCTTATATCTTACACGAGATGCTTACTTTAAAATCTGACCATATGGATACTCGTGAAAAAATATTTGGTGCCATTTTCAACGGGGAACCAATGCCTAAACCTAGCACTCCTACAGAATCTTTCCGATTGCTCAGTCGAGAACTACGATCTTTAGCTCTAGAATTGAATCATACTATTCTATCTGAGATAGACTTTCAGATAGATAAGAAGGAAGTTTGATCAAAATGAATCAAAATTTATTTTTTATGAGTGACCAGGATAAACACGAACAACTTCGAATTGGATTAGTTTCTCCCGAGCAGATTCTCGCTTGGTCTGAAAGAATATTACCTAATGGAGAAAGAGTCGGACAAGTGACTACAGAACGCACTTTAGATTATAGAACTTATGAACCAGTAAGAGATGGATTATTTTGTGAAAGAATATTTGGACCTAAGAAAAGGGGAGTTTGTGCTTGTGTAAAACCTCGAATGATGGAAAATGACAAGGAAAACTACAACTCCAATTTTTGTACTCAATGTGGAGTTGAACTTGGTATTGATCCTCGAATTCGAAGATATCGAATGGGATACATTAAACTGGCATGTCCAGTTGTTCATATTTGGTATTTCAAACGACGCCCCAGTTATATCGCGGATCTATTAGATAAAACTCGTAAAGAATTAGAAGACCTAGTATACTGCGATGTGTGACTTGATCACAAGCTCCGATTATACAGATCCGTAGGAACTGTCATCCTATTCAATCTAATTGGGATGCCCTTAGCTCTGACACGCCCCTCGGGAAGAGTAGTATGAAGCTCAGAATTAGAACCATCTTAAAAAGATGTTGATAAAGAGGAATCAATCTAGGGTTAATATCTTGTATATTATTAAATTGCTAATTGGACTTCGTAAAAATACTTCTTTTATTATAAAAAAAATGGAATGAAAAATCTATTTCATTTTTTTTATCCTTGATTTATTCTAGACCAAAAAGAAGATATGGTTATAGGAGTCTATTCATCGCACATATGCTTCAAATAGTATTGTAACCATCGAAGTAAAACAGAAACCTACAGGATCGATTATAACCAGATACAGACAAGTAAATCCCTTATGAATTTCAAATGGAAGGTCTTTCACAAAGAAATGCATCGTTCAAAAGGGAGGAGACTGCTCACTAATTCCATATTTATGTCATAATACGAATCGATTAAACCAATAATCGAATTCACTTGGAACTTGAGCAAAGAGTAACTATTTAGTTTGAATAGAGAGCAAAAAACATTTTTTTGCATAATGATACATAATCACTTTCCATTTCGGTATAGTTACTTGAGCCGGATGAGAGGAAACTTTCATGTCCGATTCTGAGGGGGGGAACAGATTAGAAAAACCTATCCAAATGTTTGTATTACTAGGCCCACAGCTAAAAAGCCAACTTTATTGCGATTTCAGGGTTTACGTCCATCTAAGTATGAATCCTGGGTAGAAAAGATTGCTTATTATCTCTCTTGGGATTTTGGGCTAGTTCAAGAGCGGGAAATTGCCACTGGAGGAAAAGCTATCAGAGAACAATTAGCTGGTCTAGATCTGCAAATTATTATAGATCGTTCATATATAGAATGGAAGCAAATAGATGAGATAATATCTATATTATTTTCGGAGCCAGAGAATCAATTTAGTAATAGAAAAATATATGCTCAATTTAAGGAGCAAAAACTTCAAAAACTTCGAAGAAGAAAGGATCTTTTGGTTAGACGGATGAGATTTGCTAAATATTTTCTTCGAACAAATGTAGAACCACAATGGATGGTTCTATGCCTATTACCAGTTCTTCCTCCCGACCTGAGGCCAATGTTTCAATTAAATGAAGGTGGAGTGATTACTTCGGATCTTAATGAACTTTATCAAACGGTTATCCGTCGAAATAATAATGTTTTACAATTCATAGAAACCACTAGTGCATTTCTAATACCGGATTTATTGCCTGATCAAAAGAGATTAGTCCAACAAGCCGTAGATGCACTTCTTGATAACAGTATAGGCGCACAACCGGTGAGAGATAGTCACGATAGACCTTATAAATCGTTCTCAGATTTCATCCAAGGTAAAGAAGGAAGATTCCGTGAAAATTTACTTGGAAAACGGGTCGATTATTCAGGTCGTTCTGTTATTGTGGTAGGTCCCCTTCTCTCATTGTATCAATGTGGATTGCCCCGAGAAATCGCAATAGAGCTTTTTCAAGCATTTTTAATTCGTGATCTGGTTGAACGACAGATTGCTCCCAATCTAAGAGCTGCTAAATTTTTAATTCGAGATAGGGGACCTATTATATGGAATGTACTTAAACAGATTATGCAAAAACATCCCATATTGTTAAATCGAGCACCCACCTTACACAGATTAGGAATACAAGCGTTTATACCTGTTTTAATAAACGAACGTGCCATTCGGTTACACCCATTGGTTTGTGCAGGATTTAATGCGGACTTTGACGGAGATCAGATGGCTGTCCACGTACCTTTATCTATGGAAGCTCAAGTAGAAGCTCGTTTACTTATGTTTTCTCATCTCAATCTTATCTCTCCAACCATAGGAGATCCTATTTGTGTACCGACTCAAGATATGCTTCTAGGACTTTATAGATCAACTCTTCAAAAAAACCAGGGTATTTATGAAAATAGGTACCATCCAAATAGCTCAAAAAAGAAGATCGTCTCGCCTTCGTTTTATAGCTATGATGATGCGCTTAAAGCTTATGAACAAAAACAAATTGATTTAGACAGTCCTTTATGGCTCCGATGGGGGAGAGAGATAGATACCTCTATTATTAATTCAGTAAACCGAGAACTTCCTATCGAAGTTCAATATGAATGTTTAGGTACCTTCTACGAAATCTATGATCATTTTCGAATAAGAAAAGGTAGAGTGGGGGAAATACTTAATAAATACATTCGAACAACCGTTGGTCGCATTCGTTTTAATCGAGAAATAGAAGAAGCTATAAAAGGCTTGTGGACTTATGATATCCGACAAGAAATGTCACTATTCAGAATTTAAATGTTATTAATCTTATGCTTATCTCATTGATGCAGAGATAAAGATCAAGGAAGCCTTCCAGCTTAAACCCATTGCTGAATCCTGCTCCCCAAAATGGGGATATCTTATTCTTATGACACAAAATTTCGTAAAATTTATCCATCCCTTTCCCTTTGAAGTGCCCTTTTTTAATAAAGGGATCGATAAATTTGTTATGAAGCACCTTATTAGAAGATTCGTAAATCAATTTGGAATGACATATACATCACATATATTAGATCAACTGAAGATTTTAGGTTTCCAGCAAGCTACCGACGCAGCTATTTCATTAGGAATTGATGATCTTTTAACAACACCATCTAAAGCATGGCTTATCCAAGATGCGCAGCAACAAGGGTTTGCTTCGGAAAGACATCATGATTATGGGAATGTACATGCAGTAGAAAAATTACGTCAATTGATTGAGATATGGCATGCTACCAGTGAATATTTGAGACGAGAAATGAATCCGAATTTTAGGATGACTGATCCTCTTAATCCAGTCCATATGATGTCCTTTTCAGGAGCTAGAGGAAGTACATCTCAGGTTCACCAATTAGTAGGTATGAGAGGATTAATGTCAGATCCTCAAGGAAAAATTGTTGATCTACCCATTCAAGGGAATTTCCGCGAAGGACTTTCTTTAACGGAATATATTATTTCATGTTACGGTGCTCGTAAAGGAGTTGTGGATACTTCTATACGAACAGCAGATGCTGGATACCTCACACGTAGACTTGTTGAAGTAGTACAACACCTCGTTGTACGTAAAGTAGATTGTGGTACTATCCAAGGTCTTTTTGTAAATCTTATCCAAGATCGAGAAACAATAAAAAATAAATTTGTTCTACAAACACTAATTGGTCGTGTATTAGCAGACGATGTATATATACACGGGAGATGTATTGCCACGCGCAATGAAGATATTGGAATTACACTTGCCAATCAATTCTATTATTTCCAAATACAACCAATATATATACGAACCCCTTTTACTTGCAAAAGTATATCTTGGATTTGTCAATTATGTTATGGTCGGAATACTACTCATAGCAACTTAATCGAATTAGGAGAAGCAGTCGGCATTATTGCAGGCCAATCAATTGGAGAACCGGGAACTCAACTAACACTAAGGACTTTTCATACTGGTGGAGTATTCACGGGTGATATTGCAGAACATGTACGAGCCCCGTTCACCGGAAAAATTGAATTCAATGAAAATTTGGTTTATCCTACCCGTACCCGTCATGGGCATCCTGCTTATATATGTCATAATAGTTTAGACGTGACTATCGATAATCAATATGAAGTACAAAACTTAACGATTCCGCCAGAAAGTTTGCTATTCATTCAGAATAATCAACTCGTCGAATCGGAACAAGTAATTGCCGAGGTTCGTGCTAAAAGATCCCCCTTTAAAGAAAAAGTAAAGAAACATATATATTCTGACTTGACAGGAGAAATGCACCGGAGTATACCTATGTCTAATTTTATATTAGAGACAACCCATTTATGGGTATTATCGGGAGGTATATATGAATCCGTTGTAGTACCTTTTTCTTCAGATCAAGATCAAGTGGATATTCCAGAACTTCTTCTTGACAAACATAAATCACTTTCGAATTATTCGGTGGATCAAGTGAAACACGAATCAGTTGACTCAAACTGTTTTGAAAAAGGAAAAAAAATCTTGAATTATTTCGAAACTGATCGAACCATACCTAACGAACATAAAGACTCTATCTATTCCACCATTCTTTTTGAAAATACCAATATGAGGGTAAAAAAGGAAAAAAAAAGCGTAAAAAAGGAAAAAAAGAAACTCATCGTACCGTTAAAGAAACTCATCATACCATTATGGTGTGATAAACAATGGGGAAAGCGAAGAATCCCTTGTCCTGATTTAATTTGTAGAATACCCAGAGGACAAGGTATTCTACTAAATAAAAAGCACATTTTTGCTTTTTTAAATGACCCTCGTTCAAAAACGATAAAATATGGGAATATTCTCGGAGGTTATTCAATTGAAAAAAAAAGGAATTCTCTTGAAAATCAATTAGACGGAGGGCCCAGATTCAAAATAAAAAAGACTTATGCTTCTCTTATTTCAGTAGGAACAAATGAGATCATTATCAATATGATTCAAATTAGCTTGCTGAAATACCCTTTTTTCAATATGGCAAAAAGGGAAAATATAGCAAGTTCTCCATTTTTGTTTCATAACAAATTAGGTCACACTAATTCTTTTTTTTTGAATGATCAAAGTAAATTACTTAGTAAGGGAACTATTCGTTCATTACCTAATGAGAATAAAAAAGATGAATCTTTTATTATTCTTTCTCCTTCTGATTTTTTGCAAATCGTTTTGTTTCATGATTTAAAATGCTTGAATACAGTAAAAAAGTTGGATGCAAATAGAAAAATAATGGAATTGTCAGGTCTCCTGGGTCATTTACATAGTATTGCTAATCGTTTCCCATACTCTCATTTCATGACTTATAAAAAAGTGTTACTAACTGAACGTTCCATTTCTAACAATGACTCGAATAATTTCCATTTAGCTAAATGCTATTTTATGGACGAAAAGAGGGGAATTTATCAATTTGATTCATGCAGGAATATTATTTTCAATTTCTTCAATTTGAATTTGTACTTTTGCCTATCCAATTTTTTTGAAAAAACATTTCCAGTAGTCAGCCTTGGACAATTTTTTTCCGAAAGTATATGGATATCCGAAGATAAACAACTCCAAGGATCTGGTCAAATTGTAGTTGTTCATGAGGAATCTTTCGTCATTAGATTAGCTAAACCCTATTTGGGTACTCGAGGAGCAACTCTTAATAGTCATTATGGGAAAATTCTTTACGAAGGAGACACATTAATAACTCTGTTATACGAAAGATTAAAATCCGATGATATAATTCAAGGTCTTCCTAAAGTTGAACAATTGTCAGAAGCCCGTTCAAATACTTCAATATCGAAAAATCGAAAAAAAAGATTTCAAAAATTGAACAGATACCTGGCAATATTTTTTGGAAACTTTTGGGGGTCATTTACCAGTGTTAGAATGACTATGGAGGATAGTCAGAATCAGTTGGTCGATGAAATTCAAAGGGTTTATCGATCCCAGGGGGTACAAATTAATGATAAACATATAGAAATTATTGTGCGCCAAATTACATCGAAAGTTTTAGTTGTAGATGTCGACAGGTCCGAAAATAAAAATTGGGAAAATGGACTAGGTAGTCTTTTTTTACCCGGAGAACTCGTTGGATTATCACGAGTACAAAGAATGGATCGCGCTCTAGAAAAAAGAATAAACTATCGAACCATTTTATTGGGAATGACAAACGCATCTCTGAATACTCAAAGTTTTCTGTCAGAAGCGAGTTTTCAGGAGACTGCTCAGGTCCTAGCTAAATCTGCTCTTCAAGGTCGCATTGATTGGTTGAAGGGCTTGAAGGAAAATGTTATTCTCGGGGGAATGATACCTGTCGGTACTGGATTCAACCGTTTGGGAAAACGGAACAAAATGAATTCGAGAACGAGGAACAAAAGTCTATTTATCAATAAAGTCGAAGATTTTTTTTTTGAGCATCAATATCAAGTCTCCGTTTTATCTCTTAAACAAAAAAGAAAAAAAATTCTAAAAAAACTAGTAAAAATAAAAAAGAAAAAAATCAAAACGAGCAAAGCAAATTGTTAGATTTCTTTTCAAAAATGAAATGAATACTTGTACCAAGTACGCTACGGCAAGCAATCTAACCCATTCCATTGGAATGTAGATATTACCCATAGTAAAAAAAGAAAAACAAAAATGACGAAAAAAAATTGGAACATCAATTTGAAAGAGATGGTAAAAGTAGGAGTTCATTTTGGTCATGAGACCAGAAAATGGAATCCTAAAATGGCACCTTACATTTTTAAAGAACGTAAAGATAGTCATATTATAAATTTAACTTACACCGCTCGTTTTTTATCAGAAGCCTGTGATTTTGTGTTTGATGGAGCAAAAAGAGGAAAACAATTTATGATAGTTGGTACAAAACATCAAACAGCTGATGCTGCTAAATTAGCTGCTTTAGCAGCTCGATGTCATTATGTAAATAAAAAATGGCTCGCGGGTATGTTAACTAATTGGTTTACTACAGAAGCAAGACTTGAAAAATTAAAAAATTTAACGAAAAAAAAAAATACGGGAGGATTTGATGGATTTACGAAAAAAGAAGCAGCAATACTCAAGAGAGAATTGAACAAATTGCAGGAAGATCTAGGGGGTATTAGATACATGACAAAATTGCCCGATATTGTAATAATTCTCGATCAAAAAGGAGAATATACTGCTATTCGGGAATGTAGAACTTTGGGTATTCCAACAATTTGCTTAGTTGATACAGATTGTGACCCAGATCTCGTGGATATCCCAATCCCAGCCAATGATGATGGTAGAGGACCAATCCGACTGATCCTAAATAAATTAATTTTAGCAATTCGCGCGGGTAGAGAATTGTAATTTTATAAAAAGTGAATTAAAAATAAAAAAAGAGAAGCTAGAACTAAGTTGGCTACTATTCCCAAATCTTATAGAATAGATTAAGATAAAATATTTTTATAGAAATAAAGAAATCTTCTTAATCAATCAAATAATCATTCCATTATTTTATTTCGTAGCCTGACTGATGATAGTGAAATAATTGAGGAATCGGTCATTGAACCAAAATCATTTCTTTTTGAAGTTCATCTTTCTATATAAAGGGTAATATGGATATTGTACAATTTCCTATTAACATGCTGAATTATTTCTACGAGATATCCGGTGTGGAAGTAGGTCAGCATTTTTATTGGCAAATAGGGGGGTTTCAAGTTCATGCACAGGTACTTATAACTTCCTGGATTGTAATTGCTGTCTTATTAGGTTCAGCTACTCTAGCTGTTCGAGACCCACAAATCATTCCGAACGGAGCACAAAATTTTATGGAATATGTTCTCGAATTTGTTGAGGACTTGGCTAGAACTCAGATTGGCGAAGAAGAATATGGTCCCTGGGTCCCTTTTATAGGGACTATGTTTCTATTTATCTTTGTTTCTAACTGGGCAGGTGCTCTTTTTCCTTGGGGAATTATTAAATTACCTCATGGGGAATTAGCCGCACCTACAAATGATATTAATACTACAGTAGGTCTAGCTTTGCTCACATCAGTAGCTTATTTTTATGCAGGTCTTACAAAGAGGGGTTTAAGCTATTTTGGTAAATATATTCAACCAACCCCAATACTTTTACCAATTAACATATTAGAAGATTTTACAAAACCTCTATCACTTAGTTTTCGACTTTTTGGAAATATATTAGCTGACGAATTAGTAGTTGCCGTTCTTGTTTCCTTAGTACCTTTAGTGGTACCTATACCTGTAATGTTCCTAGGATTATTTACAAGTGGTATTCAAGCTCTAATCTTTGCAACTCTAGCCGCAGCTTATATAGGCGAATCCATGGAGGGTCATCATTAATTCAATTAATTGGACTCAGTCTTTTCTAACTTTTCAATTCATACATAATTTGATATGTATGAAACGTGAAATGTTCTTTTCATTTCGATTCTCCCTTGTATAATCATAAATGAAAATACTTCATCTCTAAGATCTTAGTAGAAAAATTCAGGATCACTAATCCCGTCGATAAAATCCATAGATTGAATAGATCATATTTGTAGATTCATATCTACGTAGTAAAATGAATAGGTTTACTAATGGGAATTAGTTTAGTAAACTGTGTACCCCGGTGTGGAACAATGCATTTTTCGATTTCGAAGGGATACATACATTTTATGTACATAGTTTGTATTATGTTATATATATATATATATGTATATATGATCTATATAGACTAATATATAGAATTATTTAGAATTAACCATAAAAAATGGGCTATTACGCAGAATATTTCATTTTATAAATGAAAAAAATCTGTCTCTATTTCATCTAAAAAAGAATATAATGTCAGGGTAGAGAATTGGTAATATCATAATTTTGAATGCCATTTCGTCGGAGTTTAGTTGTTTCAAAGAAATTGTTTTCTAGTTGAACGTGAACAATCAAATCAATAGATAAAACTATCATATTATCCACCATTTATTAACCTAAGAGGAGATTACCATGAATCCTTTGATTTCTGCTGCTTCCGTTATTGCTGCTGGATTATCCGTAGGCCTTGCTTCTATTGGACCTGGCATTGGTCAAGGCACTGCTGCGGGACAAGCTGTTGAAGGTATTGCGAGACAACCAGAGGCGGAGGGTAAAATACGAGGCACCTTACTGCTAAGTTTAGCTTTTATGGAAGCTTTAACTATTTATGGATTAGTTGTAGCTCTGGCACTTTTATTTGCTAATCCATTTGTTTGATCTCGGAGACCAAAATCCGTATTCTTCGGGATTTTAAAGACCCCCCTCTATCAATTTTCTTGTTCAGCCAATAGGGGAGGGGCTGATCCAAAATAGTGGACTTATACTTCACTTGTTTCGGTCAGAAAGATTTGTGACACTCGGAGAAGTAGATAGATCGAACAAAGTTTTTTTTTCATAATTGTATCCTTATTTATCGTTATGCGGGACCTGGGACTTACTAAGTACTCGAAATCTGCTTATCCGAAATTCGAATAATAGTAGAATCGAGTCGGAGAAAAAACTTTGTAAAAGTATCCTTATCTATGAGGGGAGAGCGTATGAAAAATGTAACTGATTCTTTCATTTCCCTATCCTCCGCTGAGGGTTTCGGGTTAAATACCAATATTTTAGAAACAAATATAATAAATCTCAGTGTGGTGCTTGGTGTACTGATCTATTTCGGAAAGGGAGTGTGTGCGAGTTGTATATTTGAATAATCTAGCTGGATCCAACCAACTGCACTTTGTAGATAGAAAAGTGCATGATCTCAACGAATTACTTCTAAAAGGGAAAAAAATATGGAAGAACTATAGCATTTCGTAATTGATTGGGAAATTTTCTTACCAATCCCAACCAACAAGAGAAAATCTTTAGAATGGTTAAAGCTAAACTGCTTGAAGTCCAAGCACAACTGGGTACTCTTTCCACCGCTGTGCTAATATGAGAAGGGTTCAAAGGCATAGTTGGAGGTTGATCCGATATATAACATTCATATCAATGGAATTATTCAATCTATCTACTGAAAAATAGTCCTAATCTCCCATCCAATTTTTTGGATTTAAATGCGGAACCGACGACCTACACAAAAGCGAATTTATTCAAGAAAAAGTAAATAGGAAATATGAATGAAAAGAAAAAAGAAGAAAAAGAAAAAAGAAGAAAAAGAAAAAACAACTTTGTTGATAATAAAAAATCCCTTTTGGCAAAAGAGCCCTTCGTAGATTTTGGTCTTTGATAGATTGATTTTATTTTTACATAATATGAACGAAAAGGGCAGGCTCGGTAAAAAAAGCCGAGCGGGAGAGCCGAATGAATCGAAAGGTTCGTGTTCGGTTTGGGAAGAGATTATCCATTCGTTCAATTTATGAATAGATAATCTACTTTCATTAAGTAATCTATTAGATAACCGTAAAGAGAAAATATTGAGTACTATTCAGAATTCTGACGAACTATGTAAAGGAGCTGCTAATCAGCTTGAGCAAGCCCGGGTTCGCTTACGGGAAGTAGAAATGCGAGCACGCGAAATTCGGGTAAATGGATACTCTCAAATAGAACAAGAAAAAGAGGATCTTATCGATATTGCTTGTATTAATTTGAAACAATTAGAAAATTCAAAGAATGAAACCATTCACTTGGAACAAGAAAGAGTAATTGAACAGGTTCAGAAACAACTTTCTTACCAAGCTGTCCAAAGAGCTCTAAGAACTCTGAATAGTCGTTTGAATAGCGAGTTACATTTACGTACGATCGAGCATAATATCGACCTGCTCCTAGCCATGAAAAACATAACTGATTAACAGTATATATATATATATATATTATTATTCAAAATAAAAAAAAATATTATATATAATATATATAGTAGGTCTTATTTTTCAAAAGAGAATTAACTAGTATTAATGGTAACTATTCGACCCGATGAAATCAGTAGTATGATACGTAAACAGATTGAACAATATAATAACGAGGTCCAAGTTGTTAATATTGGTACTGTACTTCAAGTAGGAGATGGCATTGCTCGTATTCATGGTCTTGATAAAGTAATGGCAGGGGAATTAGTAGAATTCGTAGATGGTACAGTAGGTATTGCCCTAAATCTAGAATCAGATAATGTTGGAGCTGTATTAATGGGTGATGGCTTGATGATACAAGAGGGCAGTTCCGTGAGAGCAACAGGAAAAATTGCTCAGATACCAGTAAGTGATGCTTATTTGGGTCGAGTTGTAAATGCGCTAGCTCGACCTATTGATGGTAAGGGTAAGATTTCATCTTCCGAATCTCGATTGATCGAATCTCCCGCCCCAGGTATTATTTCAAGACGTTCTGTATATGAACCTCTTCAAACGGGTCTTATTGCTATTGATTCTATGATCCCTATAGGACGCGGTCAGCGAGAATTGATTATTGGGGACAGGCAGACCGGTAAGACGGCAGTAGCTACAGATACGATTATAAATCAAAAAAATCAGAATGTAATATGTGTTTATGTTGCTATTGGCCAAAAAGCTTCTTCCGTAGCTCAGGTAGTTAATACCTTCGAAGAACGTGGCGCAATGGAGTATACCATTGTGGTAGCGGAAACTGCGGATTCTCCTGCTACATTACAATATCTTGCTCCTTATACAGGAGCAGCTTTAGCCGAATACTTTATGTATAAAGAACAACATACATTAATCATTTATGATGATCTTTCCAAACAAGCACAAGCTTATCGACAAATGTCTCTTCTATTAAGAAGACCACCTGGCCGGGAAGCTTATCCAGGAGATGTTTTCTATTTACATTCTCGTTTATTAGAAAGAGCAGCTAAATTAAATTCTCAGTTAGGTGGAGGGAGTTTGACTGCTTTACCAATAGTGGAGACTCAAGCCGGAGATGTCTCAGCTTATATTCCCACTAACGTAATCTCCATTACCGACGGACAAATCTTCTTATCAGCTGATCTATTCAATGCAGGAATTCAACCTGCCATTAATGTTGGTCTTTCCGTATCTAGAGTAGGATCCGCAGCTCAGATGAAAGCTATGAAACAAGTAGCTGGAAAATTAAAATTAGAATTAGCTCAACTTGCAGAGTTAGAAGCTTTTGCACAATTCGCTTCTGATCTTGATAAAGCTACACAAGATCAATTGGCAAGAGGTCAACGGTTACGCGAATTGCTCAAACAATCTCAATCGGATCCTTTAACAGTGGAAGAACAAATAGCTATGATTTATACTGGAACGAATGGATATCTAGATGCATTAGAGATCGTACAAGTTAAAAAATTTATCCTTAAGTTGCGCGAGTATTTAGTAAAAAATAAACCCCAGTTTGGAGAAATTATACGTTCTACTGGGATATTGACGGAACAAGCAGAAGGCCTTTTAAAAGAAGCTATTCAAGAAAATATCCAACTTTTTCTTATGTTGGGAACAAGATAAAAGAGTTTAATAATCATTTTGCAACATTTACAAAGCATAACGCATTATTACGTCCAATAGGATTTGAACCTATACTTAAGGTTTAGAAGACCTCTGTCCTATCCATTAGACGATGGACGCTTTATTTTCATTATTCCTTGAAATACTTTATCGGGAACAAAAAAGTATGATTTTTTCTCCATCCACAACCAGATTCGGGAAAGAAAGAGAAAGAATAGATATGTAACATGGGCATAAAAAATTCATGTGAATGAGAGAGAAGTTGACATGAAAAATTTGAATAAGGAATATAAATGAGCGGGTAGCGGGAATCGAACCCGCATCGTTAGCTTGGAAGGCTAGGGGTTATAGTCGACGTTGATTAACGCCTCTAATTCAGAACCGAACATGAAAATTTCATTTCATTCGGCTCCTCCATGGGAGAGAGATAGAATGGGAGGTCTAATGAAAAACGATTATTCACATAATAATAAATATTTGTGAATAAAAAAAAAAAAAAAAAAAAGAAAATGAAAAAATAGTTTTGCTCTGCTCCATAACATCTATGTTAGTTTATTTGCAGTTCTTTCTTTCCTCTTAATTTCAGGTGAACAACCTTGATATATAGAATACCTATTCACTTTATAGATGATCCCTATAGAAAGATAAGATTGAAAAATCTTAATATTGGGCTAAAAAATCTTTCTAATTACTTCGTTCCCTATTTCTACTGATTGCGATCCTAGAGGAAATCAAATTCCACCGAGCTCAAACAAAATCACGGTGACTCAAGTAAACCAAAGTCACTGTTATCTAGCTATTTGGCTCCAACTTTTGCTATTCTAGCAGTTGAACATTTAGTTACGATGAAAAATAATCTTTTGATATCCATGGATCTTTAATTGATCTGATTAGATAGATCGGTCTAATCCTTGAAAACATTCTACATTCTGTTTCGCCATCTTGGATGGAATGGAAAATAAGGTTGTTTTATCATTCCAAATCCAAATTACGAGAATGTGCACAATTCCTTTCCTGAACCAGGGTATTCATAGGAGAGGTTTGGAACCTATATAGAAATAGAGCTTTTTTTTTTCAAAATATAGACGAGAGTTGAAAGATCCTTCAACTCTGTTGAATATAATGATAGAACGAATCACACTTTTACCACTAAACTATACCCGCCACAATTTCATTGTATCATACAGATCGATCTTTTGTCCAATAGGGAAAAAAGGAATTTTTTGATTCTAATAAGAATTTAATGCAAGTTCCTATCATCATATTTCCCTATTCCTGAAAATTCAATAGGAGATGGTTCCTTTTAAATCCGCCCCTTACCTTATTGTTTTTACTCTTGCAAGAACAAGCCTTTATGCATATTAGAAATAATACCCTATTATCTTAAGTAATATTTTTTTTAGTAACCATTCTATATAGCTGTTATAATTATTAACACATTCCTTAGAATGGTTCAAGTGATTTTGCCATAGTTTTTCTTTATGAATAGAAAATGAAAATTATGATCATTTTCATAAAAAGGATCCACTCTTAGTCTTTGAAATCTCTTTTTTACCGTTCCAATATGATCTATCCATTTTCAATCTAGAACATCTCATCCAGATTATAGCCTGAAACAGCTGGAATCATTAAAATAAATAACTAGAAGTGCTTATCTATTATCTTATATAATAAAAAGTGATTGGAGAGGAAATAAAGAAATGATATCACTAGGTCAAATTTTGATAGCCCTTTTAGCTGCTTTTATAGTATTATTTTTAGCTTTCAGATTAGCTAGAGCACTGTATGCTTCATAATTTGGTCAATTATTCTTATCTAGGAAAGATAATGGCCTGGCCAGATACTGGCCGGGCTAGAGAAAGCGAAAAACCGTTTGGAACGGAATAAAGAAAAAAAAATTGGATTCTCACAAATCTTGGTCTTTATTTAGTGAAATGCTATATTCATTTTAGATCTCCCATCTAGGAGAGATGGCTGAGCGGACTAAAGCGGTGGATTGCTAATCCGTTGTACAGACTATTTGTACCGAGGGTTCGAATCCCTCTCTCTCCGTTCAGTCACTTAAGACGGCTCCTCAAAACCTATAGAAATAGGCCCTTTTACAAAATCTACTTTCTAATCTTTTTTCATCACTATTCTTTACGCCCAGGATTTCGTCCTGGATCGTTTGATAGGAATCCAAAGATAAAGAGAGAAACAAAAAATATCACTACTGTGTAAACGAACAGCTTAAGAGTAAGCATTATGTAATCTCCGGGATTCTTATTAGAAAACGGAATAGATCATCAATTTTTGTATCATATGCTTATTGGCCGAGCAAAGAAGAAAAGAGAATCTATTCTGTTTCTCTTTTCTTCTTTGCTCGGAATTGAACAGGATAAATAGGAACTCGAGTACCAATTAAACTATCCTAAACTTGTTTAGGATTATCACAATTAACAAATTTATCTATCATCTTTTCAAACAAAAAATAGAAACAAGTATATAAATTGTCTAAAATAGAAGAAAATTGGGAATACATAGATAAATTCTCATCCTTACTCAGCAAAGATATGCCCCTCTATTAATAAAAAAGAAAAATAACATATTCTAATCAATACCTAATAACCCAAACTCCAACTGTGATGCAGTTGATATTGACTAATCCGAGGTATTTTGATTTGTTGAGAACAATTGATGTATCACAAAATAAACATCAGAACAAGGAAAAAGAGTTTTTCACCAATTTGGTTAATGAAAATGATCCAATAGAAATAGTTAGAATGTAACTATTGAAACAATAAAATTGTTTCCGTATCAAGCGAATACAAAAAACTTTTTGTAAGATTTTCGTTATCGAAAACTTACGGCAGCTTGCCAAGCAAAGGCTAATAAAAAAAAGAACAGAGGGATAATTGGCATTACATTAACAATTGGATCGAAAATCGCATAAGCTTCAGGCAATTTGGCAAAAAAGGGATTATTCAAATGAAAAGCAGCATCGTCTAGACAAATATGGAGGTTGAGGATAACTGGCATTTTGATTCTCCGATGAATAAAAATGATGTAAAGATCCAAAAGTATTTGGCCAATCAATCGAATTTCTTCGGCAAGATTAGACTTTTAGTCTTCGAGTTGGAAGGGATCATTTCTTCATATAATATTTTAACCATTCTGATAGAGAATGACCAATGAATGTAGATTCTTGTTTCTTTTTAGGTTCCCCTATAGTAATATAGATCTGAAGAAATGCCCCTCCGGTTTTTCGCACCAGATAAGAATGAATTAAAATGAAACATTGCGTCAATTGATATTAATTGATTAAAATAAATCAACAATGGGGCGTGGCCAAGCGGTAAGGCAGCAGGTTTTGGTCCTGTTATTGCGAAGGTTCGAATCCTTCCGTCCCAGGTGGAATAGTATTATTGAAAAAATAAATAAGAAGAAAAAAATTCTTTTTGATTTCTCATCCTTTCATAGACTATACTTATAGAACGGAAATATGATTTCAATAAGATCTAAATATAGAAAGGGATATTTTTGTGGTCTACGATCGGGATACAGATAAGAACATTGCATAAAAAATGCAGAAAGAATATAATGCGAATGCAAATGAAATAATTGAGATGCAATTATTGTTTTATGATTTCGTTCTACAAGAAGGGGATATGGCGGAATCGGTAGACGCTACGGACTTAAATTTTTTGAGCCTTGGTATGGAAACTTACCAAGTGATAGCATCCAAATCCAGGGAACCCTGGGATATTTTGAATGGGGAATCCTGAGCCAAATCCGATTTATAGAGACAATAGTTTCCTTTCCGAGAAAGGGATAGGTGCAGAGACTCAACGGAAGCTATTCTAACGAATCAACATAATTTGAATTGGATACAATACATTATTATACAGAATGTCTTTTGTATTTTATTTAACGCTTGAAAAAGCATTATATATCACCAATAAACAAAAATAACGATTAGAGCTTGAATTGTTCTAGGTTTGTTTTGAAAAAACATGCCTAGCTTCAAATTGAAATTGAAGGATTTTTCCAATTAAGAGCTTCTCTAGAAAGAGATTTGCGTTTACTTCCATTTTTGGAAGTAATAATTGGACGAGGATAAAGATAGAGTCCAATTCTACATGTCAATGTCAACAACAATGAAAATTGGAGTAGGAGGAAAATCCGTTGGTTTTATAGATCGTGAGGGTTCGAGTCCCTCTATCCCCATCAAAGATTCTATTTTTTTATTTATTAGGCGTGTTACTAAGAACATAAGAAGTTTGAATTGTATGATCAATTTGTGTCTGCTTCTGTAGATAGATATATCTTTGTATATAACTGTATACAAATTATATATGTTATGTTTTTATTTGCATCGTTGCTTCTACTCTTTCAAATGCTGTCTTTTACCTTTTTTGTTTTTAGTTGACAGGAGTTTGGTTACTGTGCTAGTATGATGCACAGGGGAACAGCCGGGATAGCTCAGTTGGTAGAGCAGAGGACTGAAAATCCTTGTGTCACCAGTTCAAATCTGGTTCCTGGCATGTATACTTTTATAAGTATGAAAAAGGATTAGTAGACCTTATATATATTAATATATATATATATATCAATATTTCTATTGATTGATTTAGAATAATCATCAGTGATTCTATGTTATTGAATCAATAGGGAGTTCGTCCAAGTTATTTCAAAGGGAATAAAAACTACTTGAAATAACTCGAACTAGAGAGCAATTTTCTCTATTTCATTCTATTTATATCTCGTAAAGATAAGGGCATAACTAGGCCTATTAGATAGTTTCCAATCCATCTGGAAGGTAAAAAAAAAATTGATTATTTCTTAATAGAAAGATCGAGAGAAAATAGCTTCTACCTTAGCATTATATAAAAATAGAACTAGATCGGGGTAAAGACCAATACCTATGATTGGTAGAAAGAGACAGATCAAAATAAAAAGTTCGCGTGGTCCCGAATCATTAAAATAAGGATTCGGGACATTCAAAACCTTATATCCATAGAACATTCGACGTAACATAGATAACAAATAAATGGGAGTTAATATCATTCCAATTGCCGCTATCGCAGTAATAATGATCCGAAAGGTCGAAGAATATTTATGATTAGTAATTACGCCCAAAAATATCATAAATTCTGCTACAAAACCACTCATTCCTGGCAATGCAAGAGAAGCCATTGAAAAGCTACTGAACATAGTAAAGATTTTAGGAATTGGTATAGCGATTCCTCCCATTTCATCAAGGAAAAGAGTACGTATCCTATCATAACTTGTTCCTACCAAGAAAAAAAGTGCAGCACCAATTAATCCATGAGAAATCATTTGCAAAATGGCTCCATTGAGCCCTATATATGTCATGGAACCAATTCCTATAATTACAAAACCCATATGAGATATTGATGAATATGCTATCCTTCTTTTCAAATTGCGTTGACCCATAGAAGTTAGAGCTGCATAGATAATTTGTACTGCTCCTATTATTATCAACCATGGCGAAAACAAAGAATGAGCATGAGGTAGCAATTCCATATTGATCCGAATCAACCCATATCCCCCCATTTTCAATAGAACTCCGGCCAAAAGCATACATGTACTATAATGTGCTTCCCCATGAGTATCTGGTAACCAGGTATGTAAAGGGAAGATTGGCAATTTTATTGCATAAGCGATCAAAAACCCTAAATATAATAGTATTTCAAGTGTGATGGGATAATCTTTTTTAGCTAATAATTCAAAATCGAAGGTTGGTCCATGAGATCCATAGAGACCCATACTTAAAGCTCCCATTAAGATAAAAATGGAACCACCGGCAGTATACAAAAGAAATTTTGTGGCCGAATATAGACGTCTTTTTCCCCCCCACATGGATAAAAGTAGGTAAACAGGAATTAGTTCCAACTCCCACATGAGAAAAAAAAGTAGAATATCTCGAGAAGCAAATAACCCCAATTGGCCACTGTACATTGCCAACATCAAGAAATGCAATAATCGCGGATTCCGAGTAACTGGCCAAGCAGCTAAAGTAGCTAAAGTAGTTACAAATCCCGTTAATAAAATAAGTCCAATGGAAAATCCATCAATTCCCAGTTTCCAATGAAAATGGATAAGATTTATCCAGTTATAATCCTCTTCCAATTGGATTAATGAATTATCAAAATGATAATGATAACGGAATATATAGGTCATTAAAAGAAGATCTAATAAGCAAATACCTAGAGTATACCATCGAATCATTTTATTTCCTTTATGGGGAAATAATGGGATTAATAACCCCGCAGATATGGGCAAAATAACAATTGTTGTTAACCAAGGTAAATTACTCATAATGAAGAGAAAAGAGACTTTCGATATCAAAACCCATGCTTTCGAGTATGGGTTTTGATCAGTGAAAGAGGAAAAGGAGAATGAAAAATATGTATGGGATGAATCTAACTATTTTTCTTTTTTCATGGATTAGTAAGCTAGACCCATACTGCGTGTTGTTTCATGCCATAAATAAACACGTACACTTAAGAAATCCGTTGGACAAGCCGATTCACACCTCTTACAACCTACGCAGTCTTCTGTTCTTGGAGCAGAAGCAATTTGCTTAGCTTTACATCCTTCCCAAGGTATCATTTCTAATACATCTGTGGGACACGCTCGTACACACTGGGTACAACCAATGCATGTATCATAAATTTTGACTGAATGTGCCATTGAATCTAAGAACTCCATTATTATATAAAAAGTTTTTAATTGAATAATATTTTTTAATATATGGCCAATGACGATATATTATGAATATCAAGCAAATCAATAATTGTATTATCGGTGATATAATGAATAGATTCAGATTCTAGCTGTTTGTTTTATAAAAGAGACAGATTTGACCGAATCTGGTCTAATCGTGTTAGACAGATCATTTGGATAATGAGTTCAATATGAATTATGCTCTTGATTGATCGTAATACTTATAATAAATCTCTATAAAATAAAGATAAAACAGAGATCTAGATCTATTTTTAGAGAGACAGGTCTAGTATCTATTTGAATAGAAATAGGTATACAAATTCCTCATATGGAAGGAGATCTCTATTACCATTTTGACAAATTAAATTGATCGATACGAGTTGATTTTCTGTTACGATATATTGCCAGAACAATAGCTAATCCAATAGCTGCTTCAGCAGCAGCAATAGCTATAACAAAGATCGAGAAGATATCCCCCTTTACTTGCCTACTATCAAAAAAATCTGAGAATGTTACTAGGTTTAAATTAACCGCATTGAGTATTAGCTCAAGACACATAAGTGCTTTAACCATGTTTCGACTTGTTACTAGTCCATAAATACCGATAGAGAATAAATAAGCACCTAAAATAAGCGCATGTTCGAGCATAATAAAGGAACTCCTCATACCTTAACCTCTTCAGATACAAACAAAAGTTATAATAAGTTTCTAATTTTCCATTATCGAAAGAAGAAAATGATTCTTTCACGATCTATGAAGATAAAACAGCATATTTACGCTACTAATGCGCACGAGAGCTTTCATTTTCAAACTGTTTCTTCTCGACGAGCTATAGTAATGGCTCCTATAAGAGCGACTAGAAGAATTATAGAAATAAGTTCGAATGGAAGGAAAAAATCAGTGGATAAATGAGCCCCAATACGTTGAATATTGTTTGTTAAATCTCGTTCTAACATTTGATCTGATTTTTGAGTCAGAGATATTCCGAACCATGATATGTTCAAGATAATAGTAATTAATGAACAAAAAAGACTCGTACAAACTATTGAAGTAATACTATCTCCGACGGTCCAGGGAGGGGCATAATTAGGATATTTCGGATTATTCATCAACATCACGGCAAATAGAATCAAAATATTAACAGCTCCTATGTAGATCAGGATTTGTGCAACAGCTACGAAATCCGCGTTCAATATAATATAGAAAAGGGATATACAAATAAGAACTAGCCCCAATGAAAGAGCAGAATAAATTATATTAGTAAGTAATACTACTCCTATACCTCCTAATATAAGACTTAGCGTTAGAGGAGCCAAAAGAAGATTATATATCGATTCAGGTCGATTCATTATATGTACAATAAGTTTGAATATTAATTTCCTCCCATTAACTAAATAAAAAGTTACCCCATTTACCTATATGCTATACTGGATTTGTAATTTCATTTGATATGGGCACTGATTAATTAATCTATAGATCAATAATAGATTCCGATCAATCACACATGTGACATTATTAATGGAATATTATTAATTCCCGATTTGTCAAAAAAAAATATTTTATTTATCAGATACTCTTTGATCGGAGCTCAATCTGAATAATCGTAGAAGTGATTAAATCATAAAATTTGTCCGTAGTTTCTTCATACTAAGTTAATATGTTTGTTGAGCTCGGAATTGTTTGAATTGTTAAATCTTCAACAACCGATATTGGTAAACGTCCTAAAGCAATATGATCATAATTTAATTCATGACGATCATAGGTCGAAAGTTCATATTCTTCAGTCATCGCCAGACAATTTGTAGGGCAATATTCGACACAATTTCCACAAAAGATACAAATTCCAAAATCAATACTATAATTTTCCAATCGTTTTTTTCCAATATCTATTCCGACTTTCCAATCCACAACAGGTAGATTGATCGGGCATACACGGACGCATACTTCACAAGCAATACATTTATCAAATTCAAAGTGGATCCTCCCGCGAAATCGTTCTGATGGAATCAATTTTTCATAGGGATATTGAATAGTAATAGGTAAACGATTCATGTGATATAAGGTAACCATAAAACCTTGACCGATGTATCTCGCAGCCTGTATTGCTTGTTCACTATAATTCATAAACCCAGTTACCATGGAGAACATGTGTAAAATCTCCTTGAATAATCATTTCATAGAAATTTCTTTCTCTTCATAGATTTGATCTATCAAATTTGGATATATTGCAACCCTCTTCACGAAGAAGAAAAGAGAGTTAGTCACAATAAAATAAGTTGGAAAGAAGCTGTTAGTAACAGATTACCCAAAGCAATAGGTAAAAGAAATTTCCACCCAAGATCCAATAATTGGTCCATTCTTATCCTAGGCAAGGTCCATCTTGCCGTAATAGAAATAAATAAGAACAGATAGGCTTTAGCTAATATAATTAGGATCCCGATTGTTATATTAACGACCCCGCTAATTCCAGAAATAGAATCCCATTCAAAATGTTCCAGAATGGGTATGAATGGAATTGATAAGTTCCATCCGCCCAAGTAAAGAACTGTTACAAAGAATGAAGAAGCTAATAGATTTAGGTAAGAAGCAACGTAAAATAAACCAAATTTGATACCCGAATATTCAGTTTGATAACCCGCTACCAATTCTTCTTCCGCTTCTGGTAAATCAAAGGGCAATCTCTCACATTCTGCCAGAGATGAGATGAAGAAAGCTAGAAACCCTATAGGTTGGCGCCACAAATTCCATCCTAAAAAACCATATCTGCATTGTGCTTCAACTATATCAATTGTACTTGAACTATTGGATAATTATAGTCGACAGAAACATCACTGTTTTCATCTCTATTCCAAAACCGTACGTGAAACTTTCACTTCATACGGCTTCTCAATGGTCATTAAGAAATAAAGAACACAATAAAAAAAAAAAGCACCAAAATATTCATAAATCGAACCAATGAGATTCCGTCTGCTACAAATAATAGGAGCTTTTGAACCTATCTCAACCTTCATGTGGGAGAAAGAAAACTGTGGAAAGGATTACTTCGTTCTGGATAGCCATTTTTTTTTAAGTAGATAGAAACATATTCTAGATCGGGGTTCTGGAGAAGTACTACTTGATCATCCCTACCAATGTCAAGTCCTTATTGTTATCCCATTTCTATGAAAATGATATCAGTTTCTTTTTTGTTTTTCACTAATCTTTTTTATATCTTGGTGTTTCTCACCATCTACCTTTGCTTGATTTTTGGTATATATGACAGTAACTTCATACTTTTTTCCTTTGCCTCCCCGCTGTTGGGCCCCAATGGCTAATATGTGAACTGGGGTACACAGTTTTCACTGATTGTGCATGCTCTCACTCTTGTACATGGGGGATGGGACTTAATCATCTTACTGCAAGATTTGTAAACTGTTTGATCTCACCCATATGACTATCTAGTTTTTTGATCGGAATGAAGGAATCCCATTCACTTCTGTTTTTCCCTCTTTTTAGTTATTAGTAGAAATAAAAAGAGGGAAAAATGAATCTCATATTCCAACGAATCACACGTAGAGATATAGATAACACACATAAAGCTAAAGGAATTTCGTAACTAATAGCTTGAGCAGCAGCTCGGAGACCACCTGAAAAAGAATATTTATTATTTGATCCATATCCTGCTATAAGCAGTCCAAGGGGAGCAATACTTGAAATTGCAATCCAAAAAAAAACGCCTATACTAAGATCCATTAAAATAATGTGGCGACCAAAGGGAATTACTAAATAGCCTAAAAAAATAGGTATGACCACTACCGCTGGTCCAATACTAAATAACCAAATATCCCCCCTAGATGGAATAATATCCTCTTTTAGCAGTAATTTTATTCCATCCGTCAAAGCTTGAATAATTCCCAAAGGACCGGCGTATTCAGGTCCAATGCGTTGTTGTATTCCCGCAGATATTTTTCTTTCGAGCCATACAATAACTAATAATCCTATCGTAATTCCCAATAGAAGGATAATTATGTTGATTAGAATCCATATAAGACTAGAGATTTCTCTTGAAAATCCCAATCGAGAAAATAAATTGATAGCTTGTTCTTCGAGATCTGCTATATTAATCACCATTTTAACGATCAACCTCTCCCATAATGATATCTATACTACCCAAAATCGTCATGATATCGGCTAATTTCATTCTTTTAACCAGTTGAGGAGGGATCTGCAAATTAATAAAACCAGGTGGTCGAATTTTCCATCTCCAGGGAAAAATATTATCATCTCCTATAAAAAAAATTCCTAGTTCCCCCTTGGGAGCTTCTATTCTCACGTAATGTTCTTGTTTTGATAACTCAAAAGTAGGGGAAGGTTTTTTACTAATAAATCGAGATTCAAAATCGTTCCATTGCGAATCTTTTCCGTTATTTAAACGTCGAACCTCTAAATTCTCATAGGGACCTCCCGGAATTACTTCTAGGGCCTGTCTAATTATTTTTATAGATTCTTTCATTTCCCCGATTCGAAGCAAATAACGAGCTAATGAATCTCCTTCTTTTTGCCATTGGATTTCCCAATCCAATTCATCGTAGCATTCATAATGATCCACTTTACGAAGATCCCATTGGATTCCGGAAGCTCGTAGCATGGGTCCTGATAAACTCCAATCTATTGCTTCTTCTCTACTAATAATGCCTACTCCCTCAACTCGTTTCAAAAAGATAGGATTGCGTGTAATAAGCCTTTCATATTCTGTCACTTTTGGGAAGAAATAATAGCAAAAATCTAAGCATTTATCTATCCAACCGTAGGGTAAATCTACAGCTACTCCTCCAATACGGAAATAATTATGCATCATTCGCATGCCCGTGGCAGCTTCAAATAAATCATATATCATTTCCCTCTCTCTTAAAATATAAAAGAAAGGAGTCTGCGCACCAATATCAGCCATGAAAGGTCCAAGCCATAACAAATGAGAAGCTATACGACTTAACTCTAGCATAATCATTCTAATATAGCTAGCCCTTTTAGGTATTTGAATATTTTCCAATTTTTCTGGTGCATTAACCGTTATCGCCTCTGTGAACATAGTAGCCAAATAATCCCATCGTGTTACATAGGGGAGATATTGAACAATTGTTCGGTTCTCAGCAATTTTTTCCATCCCTCTATGTAAATAACCTAATATAGGTTCACAGTCAATAACATCTTCACCATCTAGAGTAACAATCAGTCGAAGAACACCATGCATTGATGGATGATGAGGACCCATACTTACCATCATGAGGTCTTTCTCCCTAGCAACCATAATCATAACTCTTCCCCGGTTTTTTCAAAAATCAATGAGAACAAAAGAAAGAATGACTCATTAGGATCCGGAATTTAATAAACCATAATTGGATCTGAAAATTTCGTTCGAAATTAACGCGGTCCGCGAATATCTAATTGACCGATTAAACTTTTGTAACGAAGTCTATCTTTCTTGAACAGATAAATCAGAAGTCGTTTACGTTTACCCACAATTTTCCACAAACCTCTTTGGGACGAGTAGTCTCTTCCATGTAGGTCCAAATGTTCAGTAAGTCTTTTAATTCGACCGGTTAAATAACATACTTGAGATTCAACAGATCCTCTTTGTTCTCTAGGAATCAAAGAGGGGCGAACGGACAAATTTTTGATCATAAAAAAAATATTCCGAAGTTAAATATTATTTATTTCATTTAGAGTAAGAAAAAAGAATGAGATCCATTTCTTTTTGTTTATGGTCCATATATTCCTACGTTTCGACCGAATTTATCTTCGGCATAGAAAAAGAAAATGCAACTTTCATAGAATAAAGCGACCATACCAGCAAGATTTAATGTGGGAGCCGGGATTATTAAAAAGAATGATGCACTTTCCTTTTCCATTGGGAAAGAAAAAAAAAAGATGACGGAATGATTCATAAATTCCCCATCTTGAAGGTCAGAGAGAAGGGCTGTAGTGGATTATAGAACCGTGTCCCTTCTGCCCGACCATCTTTCCAAGTACCTCCAAGAGACCCCAGAGATTCCCATTGCTCCTCTTGGAGGGTGTACTATAGTTACACCACTTCCTCTAATTTATTCATCATTTTCGGGATCTTCTTGTCTATCATTTTCGGAATCTTCTTTTTTGGGCACGATAAAATCGGGGGGTCGAAAATAGTGGTGAAAATTGGGTCGAGCCAGAGGACTTCTTCTCATCCTCTTTCTTCTCGTTCCCGCTTATCCTCTTCCTCTGCTATGGAGGATGCTGTGGAGGAAAGAAAACCCTCGGGTTTTCTTCCCGGTGAATTAGCTGCAGGGAATATCTTCCAATCACCATCACCGTAAAGCTCAAGCTCAGAATAAATATACTCACTCTTAACATAAGAAAGAGCTTTTGCTGCGGCCCAATACGCTTTTTTCCTCCAAACATTGTTACGATTTTGTTTTTTGGATTTAGAGGTGCGTTTTTTTGGTACAGCCATAAGAATAGTATCCATTTTTATACCTTGATTTTATTTAGAAAAGATATAATATTTTATATTATATACTATTTTTTTTTTTTATTTTGTAAACTTATTATATCTTTAAATTCATTTTTTAGAATATTATATCACATTTTTCTTGCATTTTGCAACCGTATTATATAATATTGATTAGCATCCACGATACAAATTGATAATAATTATCAATTATTACATTTGTATATACTCACGAATTTTGAGTAAATGAAAAGCCACTATGTCATTTTAACAGATTCAATTATTTCTTATTTTAAGAATTCCAATTGGTTTCATTTTCTATTAAGTTCCATTCTTAATTACTATTCATCTACAATAGAAAAATAAAAAATGTGTGTGTACATTACTAATAGCGCAATACCTAGACTGAAAAAGAGTTCCTTCTTGCTCATCTTACAAATATTTGATTAGTATCAGTATTGATCGGTTCCAATCTGGTATTTGCAGAAAAAAGATGAAAAAAGGTCACAATCAATATGAAATCGATAGGATTCCATCCCATATTCTATCGTTCTTCTTTATTCATGATCTATCGTTTTTATTTTATTCTCTTCAGGATCTAGTGGATTGGAAACCAAGAATGTGGAATATAAAAATATTTAGAATAATCATTAAATCTTCCTATGGAATTCATATACAAATATGCTTGGATTGTGCCTTTCCTTCCGCTTTCAGCTTCTGTACCAATCGGATTAGGCTCCTTATTTTTTCCAGGAGCAACTAAGAGTGTTCGCCGTACATGGGCTCTTATTAGCATTTTTCTGTTAAGCGTAGCTATGTTTCTTTCTTTCAATTTGTTCTTGCAACAGATTACCGGTGGCCCCATCTATCGATATTTCTGGTCCTGGGTTATCAATAATAAGTTTTCATTAGAGTTGGGCTATTTGATTGATCCACTTACTTCCATTATGTTAGTTTTAGTCACAACAGTTGGAACCATGGTTATGATCTACAGCGATAATTATATGTCTCATGATAAAACATATGTGAGGTTTTTTGCTTACCTGAATTTTTTCAATGCTTCTATGCTGGGGCTAGTTATTAGCCCTAATTTATTACAAATATATATTTTTTGGGAATTAGTAGGAATGTGTTCCTATTTATTGATAGGTTTTTGGTTTACACGACCCAGTGCGGCTAATGCTTGTCAAAAAGCATTTATAACTAACCGTGCAGGGGATTTTGGACTCTTATTAGGAATCCTAGGTTTTTATTGGGTAACAGGTAGTTTCGAATTTGAATATTTGTCTGAAAAATTAAATGAATTGATTGCCGTTGATGGGGTTGGTTCGTTTTTTGTTACTTCGTGTGCTTTTCTCTTATTTTTAGGTCCAGTAGCCAAATCTGCACAATTCCCACTTCATGTATGGTTACCTGATGCTATGGAAGGGCCTACTCCTATTTCAGCTCTTATACATGCCGCTACTATGGTAGCAGCAGGAATTTTTCTTGTAGCTCGATTGTTTCCTCTTTTTAAAGCTCTACCTTTAATAATGTATCTTATCTCTTGGATAGGTGGAATAACAGCTCTATTGGGAGCTACTATGGCTCTCGCTCAAAAAGATCTTAAAAGAGGCTTGGCTTATTCTACTATGTCTCAATTAGGTTACATGATGTTAGCTCTAGGGATAGGTTCCTATCGAATCGCTCTGTTCCATTTGATTACACATGCTTATTCCAAGGCATTATTGTTCCTAGGATCCGGATCAGTGATCCATTCCATGGAACCCATTGTTGGATATTGCCCCAGTAAAAGTCAGAATATGGCTCTTATGGGTGGTTTGAGGAAGTATATGCCAATTACAGGAATCACTTTTCTTTTAGGGACACTTTCTCTTTCTGGTATTCCACCTTTTGCTTGTTTTTGGTCTAAAGACCAAATTCTTAGTGATAGTAAGTTATATTCTCCCATTTTTGGAGGGATAACTTGGTTTACAGCAGGATTAACTGCCTTTTACATGTTTCG